AGAAAGAAGAGCAACAAGGTTTAGTTCAGATTTGACTGTTTGCAGCATGGGAGCGGATTACCCAAAAGATCCCTGGGAACAATGAAAAAAAAAGATATCTCGGTAACGAAAACTATAGGGGGCTGTATTGGCGAGATCCAACGGTGAACAGCTGCCCAAAAGAAAAACCGCCTGGAAGTCCGAGGACCTTTAGTACCGTACCCTACCCCCGAACCAGCAGCCTTCGCGCCAAGCAAGACCGCCCTTGTCCCCTTCCTTTCTCCATTCCGCCCCCTTCTTTCTTTGTTCCAATAGAGTCTAAGGCAAAGCAAAAGTGATTCGTATGCCTACTTTACCTACTTGAACGAAAGGGAACGAACTTTGTTTCGTTTCCGGGCTTATGGATTGGATTCAGTCAGCGTCACGACATAATCAAGAAGGAGTGACACTTTGGTTACCGGCGAGCGCTTCCAAAGGCGACCCTCTCGAGTTTCCGGCTGTTTCCTAGATTGAAGTAGCCTTTCGTCACCCTACCAAACGAAAGAAGTCACTATCAAACAGCCCCCCCAACTAGTCGTATGGGGTGCTTGTGGTAAGCTGCCTTGGATATGAGGAATTCCTAAAAAAAGGCAAAGTCCGGTATTTGACGAAGATCTTTCTATCAATAGATAGGATTTAGTGTTCGATATAGGGGATAGGATCCATCTGCTCTCTCTCAAAAAAATGGAGAGAGGGCAGATATAACGATATAAAAAAAAATCGGGAGATGCTAAAGGATGCATAGACATCTAAGGGGATGTCTATTCTATTCCTCTTTTTTTCTCTAAAAAAAAAGATATCTCGTTCATCTATCTTTTGTTTATCTATCATTGATTCTATCTATGAATCAAGTCGAAAGACTTCGCTTTTGGGTTCCCCGAAGCCCCGAATGGATTGGATCGTTTCTGCCAACGAAATGAACGCGGAGCCCGTTCCGAATGCTTCTCCGACCCGGAAGTTCTCGCGAAGAGAATAAGATGCTGTTCCCCCCCTCTGTCTTTTCTCGCTTTGCTAATCTTCCCCTCTAACGCGGGCCGGGCGCGGGAGTAAGAAACCTAAGAGAGGACGCTCTTCTCTTAGGTCCTTTTTTTCAGTGCAACACAGGAAAGCGCCCTCTTTTTGTTTTGTCAAACCTGCAGCTTTCCAGATTTTGTATTGAACGCATGGCGTAGCTAGGACCTTCAAATCATGTTTGAGCCTATGTTCAAACCGCCCTATTTTTTATATTTTTTTTTTTACTAAGGCGGAATGCCCGCCAAGTTCAGATAAGGGAATGCTTTCCCCAACCATTAAAGGAAAGGCTCGACGAAGGGAGGGGGAAGGAAAACGCTTTCGGAGATAGAGATTTTATTTGTTTTTCATCGAAAACGAAGAAGGCCGAGGATGGCCTACGGTGCGTATTATCTGAGGGGAACACGCTTTTTCGACCGCGGTAGTATGATTGCCGGGCCCTCTCCTCGTTCCGCCCGCTGGCCTATTGGGATAGCAGCCTTCGGGCTTTGCCTGCCCTTAAAAAAAAAATTCCGGCTCGGCCCGGGAAAGCGCTGGCAACAACAGAAAGGAAGGGGTCCATGTAGCTGCTGCGCCCGCCCCCTTCTTAGTCAATGGGGCAGCAGGTTCGGCATCTACTAGAAAAGAGAGAATCCGCTTCAGATAACCACTCCTCTGCTAGGCAGCGTGTCGAATGGCCGAGAGCGGACCTTTTTGGATATATAATCCAAGTCGAGAGTGGAGTTACGGGAACAGCCGTCTGATGGAAAACTACTTTCACGTTCGGTTCAGAGAGCACTTTTTTCGTTGAGAATTCCTCGTTCCCTTTCGTGTAAATTCCCCTGCAACGAATTAAAAACTTGCGGGGCCCTCCTATCTATTTATTCCCTCTCTCGAGCCCCGAAGAAAACCCCCTCCCCTTCGGACTCCACATCTCTTTTGACTCTATATATGTGGGCACCTGATATCTATGAGGGTTCACCCACCCCGGTTACAGCATTCCTTTCTATTGCGCCTAAAATTTCTATTTCTGCAAATATTTCACGTGTTTCTATTTATGGTTCCTATGGAGCTACATTGCAACAAATCTTCTTTTTCTGCAGCATTGCTTCTATGATCTTAGGAGCACTGGCCGCCATGGCCCAAACGAAAGTAAAAAGACCTCTAGCTCATAGTTCAATTGGACATGTAGGTTATATTCGTACCGGTTTATCATGTGGAACCATAGAAGGAATTCAATCACTACTAATTGGTATCTTTATTTATGCATTAATGACGATAGATGCATTCGCCATAGTTTTAGCATTACGGCAAACCCGTGTCAAATATATAGCGGATTTGGGCGCTCTAGCCAAAACGAATCCTATTTCGGCTATTACCTTCTCTATTACTATGTTCTCATACGCAGGAATACCCCCGTTAGCCGGCTTTTGTAGCAAATTCTATTTGTTCTTCGCCGCTTTGGGTTGTGGGGCTTACTTCCTAGCCCCAGTGGGAGTAGTGACTAGCGTTATAGGTCGTTGGGCGGCCGGAAGGTTGCCACGAGTAAGTCAGTTTGGGGGACCGAAGGCAGTTCTCCGTGCACCGGACACGTAGCTTATCGAATCCAGTTGCGACACGGATGGGAATGCATGCTACGAAAGATAGAGTCGAGTCTGATACATCAGCCGTCTACTCAATATCCTTGTATGAGTCCACAATCACTACACGAGATGAACCTTGGTTTGGTGAATTGAAGTTGACCTTAGGTGTAATAGGGACTCCCAGTTACTGTGCGCGATCGTATACTGAGGTGCTCCCCGCCGGTTGTTGGAACGACGCGAGCCGGGCCGGGCCTCGATTCAGAAAGATGAAGGGCCAAAAGGTACAGTATAAATGGGGGGTTACAAATTCTCCATCTCATTGGGGGCGGAAAACGAATAGACATCTCGATGTGATACAGCCTTTTCTATTTTAGTTGGTAAAGAACGGCGAAGTCCATCCGAACCGTCCAATGAAGAATAAAGAGGAGAGCGAAGCGCCAATGGCACGCGAAGCGCATGCGGAACGGGCACGGAGAAAAAAAAGTGTGGAGGAGAAGCAGCCCGAGCTCATTCCCTTCGCTTCCTGGGCCCAAAGCAGTGCAGTCTTTCCTGGCCAAATCAAGGATTTGGGGCTTCTTGCTACGCTACTTAACTATATAAAAAAAGAAATTTTTTGTTTTAGTAATATATATGAATAGAAAGATAGATCCATCCATCTATCCTATCTGATTTCGATTTTGATATCTAAAAAAGAATCGATTTCATTCAACGTTTGATTCAAAGAACTGCGCTTAGCCCCCCCGCTCATGAAACGGCTCTGCTGCAATGGATGGCAGAGGGTCCGTAGTACCCAAAGCGCTGGAGTGATCCAGTAGCCGGGAAGGGGCCTAGAAGTGCCTACTACTATACCACACTACACTTGGCTCTACACATTTACAGAGCTAACCCCTGCCCAGTCCCTGGCAGAGCTAAGGGGGCTTCAATCCTTATTCCTTATCCCCATCTTCGCCCAGGCTAGCGGGGCCTTACTTATTCAGGGGGGAGAGTAGAGCCTCGAGAAGCACTGTTGAGAGGAAGAACCTTGGCTCCTTTTCATTCTCTACAGGGTTCCAACCCTTTCTTCAACATAGGTGACAACGAGCGGGGCAGAGATGGAAGAGATCGAACACGGGAATAAGAAGCAAGCTCGCTGTCCGGATGGAGAAAGTGGACAAAACAGACTCGCATTTCCCAGTCGGGTTCCTTTTTCGTCTCGCATTTGTCATAGAACAAATACGGAAAAAGAATCATATTGAAAACGTTCCTAACCCACCAACCCCTTCCTTCGTAGAGCCGTGCATTGTAAGTGATCCGAACCCGCCCGGAGCGAGCCTCCCATAGAGGCAAGTGAAGTTAGTGAGCCGTATGATGGGCAACTATCTCCTGCGGTTCGGAGAGGACTCAGCTGTTAGTTAGAACCCCCGGGTAGACCCTTTCACTCTATTTTATTATATACGCTTAGCGAAAAGAATTTTTTTTGATACGCCTAGGACATGGATTCTATATGAACCAATGGATCGTGACAAGTCGTTACTACTAGCAATGACTTCCTCTTTCATTACTTCATCCTTTCCATATCCCTCTCCCTTGTTCTCAGTTACTCATCAAATGGCACTCAGTTCATATCTTTAAGTTCGATCATTGACAAGGTTCAAAGAAAGGGTGGCCATTGAAAAATAGTCGATTCCAAACCCCAATGCATCACCTGAAATTGCTAGTGTAATATAGTATTCGACAACATAACTTCTTCAAATCTACGTTTACGGCTACGTTTTTTCAGATGGAGGGCCGCCCTACTTATGAAATACGTACTTCAGTCCACTGCTAGAAATATCAAATATCGAAGTTAGTTGGTGGAAACGCCGGGAGAGGATCTGGATCCAAATCCACCATGAGGGCGGTTCTCTTCTTTCTTCTGGATGTTTTTTGGTTTCAGCACCTATTAAAAAACACGGGAAAATCCACTTTTTTTACGTAAGGATTCTTTGTTCATTTTCTTGATCTCCACACTTACTGGAACCCCTATTCCTATAAAAAATCCCGGGAAAACAAGCTTTTTTCAAGGTTTTTTTGGTCGTCGTAAAGGGAATTGAGGATTTCATCCATTTTTACCGGGAAAACGGAATTATTTGAAGAAGTTTCTGTCTCCCCCCCCATTCTTCTCCTTTTTAGGTTGCTTCAGAAGCTCAAAATATGTACTGATATCCGGCGTGAAGAGCGGGTACACAATTGGGTTGTAAACTCCATTTTTTTTCGTGCTTAAACGAGCTCTCAGTCCGTTTTCGGAGATGAGGAGAAAGCCTTTTTTCGTCTTGAGATTCTAATCGATGAGTAGAAATGGTTCTAAATAGTACGAATACTACCATACACATAGAATACAGGCGGTACGAAGTACACCTCTCGGTCCGTAGAGTAACTGTAGCTGCTTCAACCACCTTAGAGTCCACCTACGTGGGAGACAGAAGGATTCTACAAACAAGGGTTTACAAACGGGAAGGCAACGAAAGCCTTTTCGCGATTCGCCGACAATGATAGAGTTTAAGGGGGCATGGACCTTATAAGTCCTGGTCTTTAAGCTTTAATGGGCCCTCAGGGAGAGAAGGGTGCTCGTAGATCAGAGTAAGCTAAGTTCCGGTAAGCAACCCCTTTTTAGAGCTAAAGAGTTAAGGCATTAGGCTTATACTTAGGATCGTGAGAACCAGTCATAGTCTTTATTATTTGTTTGTGCGTTCATCTCTCCATCTAAGAAATGGTCTCTTCCACGAAAGTGCTTGAAGGAGAAATAAAGATAAGCTCTCCGTAGGGTCCCCCGGGATATGGGACGCGTGTCTAGTTCTCATTGGAAAGGAATCAGCTGAATATTTCTTCTGTCTCCCGCCTGACACAGTTTGACACGCGGTGATACCTGATTGGCTCCAAATCTATAGTTGTAGAAATAATAGCATTCAAACAAGCACGCGGGAAAAAGCAAGCGTCTGATCAGATCCATCTGCGAGGTAGGCCAAACATCTTTTTCCTAAGCGAGGACGGAGCTGGCGAGTGACGATTGCCCTATCTCTTAAAGGGGGTTTGGAACCCGGGGGTACTCTCTGACAGAATTGACGCTTCGCGTGGGCGCTCTATTATTGCCTCCTATTCCTGAGGGGGTGATCGGGGTTGCGTGGCGATACCCGCGAAAAAAAAAGGACTATTCGCTCTTTGGGGAGGGCCTTTCGTACTCAAGGGAGAATTATTGAGCGCACTAAAATCTAGTGGATGGGTTCAATATTCATGAAAAGCCAGGTTTGAAATGATCCATGTTACGGAACCAAGACAACCTATCTTACTAATAAAAAAAGGGTTAAGGGCCTCCAACGCCTATAAATAGAAGCTTCTTTCGGTCTCTCTTTGGCAAAGGGAACTTAGAAGTCGGCAAGAAAGAGCTTTGAGTAGCCATGGATATCGCTAGCAGACTTGCGATAATTGAGCAACAAATACGTCAGGTGGAAAACCAGAAGCTCCAACGGGAGCAAACGCTGGGTGCGTTCTGGGAACATCTGCCTGCTATCGATCCAATTATCATACGAGATCGTATGCTTTTTCTCCAGAACGAAATACGCACTCTCGAAAACAGGAAGAGGGCGCTGCTCCAAGAACGGGAGGGGCTCCTTGTGGAGGTTGCCATCCTCCGTGACCCACCCACTGGGGAGACTGGAAGAAATTAACAAGTGCTTAGCTCAGTTTCCAGCACTGTTCATTATTATGTTTAATTAAGTTCTATGTCTTTTGTTAACTTAATCTTAATATGTTGTTAGTTAACTTTGTAATGTTGTGTGGCTGAAAGTTGTCCATGTGTAAGCTTTCTATTGGATGTACTCCTATGTATAAAAACTGTAGTGCTGGAATGAAGAAGAATAAAAATCTGCTCTGTTCTAGTCGTGCAGAAAAATTTCTGATTTGAATTATTTAGACGATTCTATTGATTTCTTCTCGGTGCGGGTCTATCCCTAGGACTCCTTCTCGTGAACTAGGGTCAAATAAATAGATGGATCGCCCTTTCCTGTCCTGGAAGTTGATCCCCGTTGCCCAAAGCGTTCTAAGAGTCAAGTAAATGGTGGGACCTCCTTCCGGGAACTCCGATTAACTTATCTTATTGAGCCCCTCTCCTTTCAGTCGAGCTACTTCTCCCCGGTTGGTTTTCTCATCTGACCTGAGTTAAGTAGCTCTCTTGTTCTTGGCTGCTAGACGAGGAGCTGGGTAGAGAGATAATAGATCCTCCCCCTAGGATGGTAGCTTCTATTCCTTGATTGCCCTGTAAGTTAAATAAGGGATTCTAATGCTTCTTGAAGCGGCATAAACTACTATATAGAATCTTGAGTGCCTTCCCTTCGGAAACCAACTAAGGCAACTCCGATTGAATGCAGAATCCCGCTAGCCATTAAGTAGGTTTAGTCAGTTCACTAGGAAGAAGTAAACCACTCACCCCCAACTTTATAATGGGCCGGTGGAAGACAGAAACGTCTATTTTCCAAGAAGCAAGTGAGCAAATTCCCAGTTGTTACAAAAGAGAGCTAAACAAGTCAATGCGCATCGTGGAACTATACTATATGTTCCTCGGCCGGATCAAGCAGCGGGGTTGCTTCAGAAGCAAGTAAAGGCTCAAGGCAAGCTCAGGTCACCAGAAAGTGGGCATCAGAAATAGGCCTTTTTTATATTTCTAAGCTGATCGAGACCCACTCTTCTCAATAAATGCCACTATCAATAAAAAAGGGTTATTCAAATGTATTTCCCGCCCATTGCACTGATCAGAACCGTACTTAACTTACCAATCAGAATGCCGTGGTGGAACCGCAGGGACTGCAAGGTGAAAGCATGACTTTGATTCAACTGATCGGTCGGTCTACGCCCTTCGTGGAGCATGCAGTTCTCCCGAAAAAGACTTGTTAGAGAAGAGGGGGCTATTTCGTATCAAGGTTTGGAAGAGATATGTACTAGAAGCGACTCCTTGGCATAAGAGCACTAAGTGAGTTACTCCCTAATCTTCTGATCAATCCCACAACGGAACCTTCTAACTCCTCCTATCTTGTAGCTGCTTTTGCCATTGGTGCAGATCTGATTGAAGTAGGTGAATCAAAGGATATCTCAGACAGGCAAAGTCATTCTATGAGCACTTGTGCCACTTTTATAAGGCTTGCTAAGACGCCCCAACATGCAATCTCCAAGTCGTGGAATAAAGCTTTCTCTATAGACTTGTGCCGTCTGGGGATGGATCTAGTATTCCAGTAGCTGAGACTGAGGAAAGGTTAGCCAAGAGATTGTACGATTCTTCGACTCCCATCAACTCCCCTCCTAACGCGGAAAGAAAAAAAGATAAGACACACATTTGGTTCTGAAGTAGTGAACTATGTTTGTGCAGAAAAGCGTTTCGTTGTTTTTGGCTGAAAGGCCAATTCATTCTTTTTCCAGTTTCGTTACACATAAGGCATAAGGAATAAAGCTACTATAGGAATAGGAATAGGGATAAGGGTTAACCAGCGGGAGAGGAAAGAAATGCCCTTGTTTCTATCCGACCTAAAGGTTGGGCATCCCCAAGACAAGAGAAATATCAGTCGGTGAGGTTCGGATCGATCGGATCAACGGGAGCGAAAGCTGCTCGGAGAGAAAAAGAAAGTATGGCGTCTTTGGTCTTCTATGGAAGTCTTGGCTGAATCACTTGATCCAGTTAATCAAGAATCTTCTGACGAATAAGAATTGGAATTCACATCTGAGCAGTAAGGGAGGGGAAAAAGTAGTAGGATTCAGAGAAAAACCAACGGCGGAAAACCGCTCCCCTTTCAGTCGAGCAAGTAGATTCAGCGATTATTGCTATTCTTTAACGCCCCCCGAAGATTCATTAACATTAAGTAGCGTACGCCTGGTTCACCGCTAAATACACGAAAGAAGAACGGCTCCCCCGTTTGATGACTAAGGGGAAGGTAGTTTACTTGCACTTATGCTTGAGTAAGGCTCCGAAGGAGAGGCTCAAAAGGCTCCGAAGGAGAAGTAGGATTCTAGACGGACAGGAAAAGCATAAAGTATGAGGTTAAGATAGATTAGTCAAACTGCTCTAAAGTTATAAAAGAAAAGGTCCCAGTTCTCCTTTTTTTAGTAGATGGCTCGCCCGGTTGACTGCAATAGCAGCTGTTGCCGAAAGTGCTTATGCTTACTAAGATGGGTCACTTAGCGGTAAAAGTAGGAATGATTCCGTGGATCAAGGACTTTTTCCGCTGTCTACTAGGACGGAATTGGGTTTTTAACACAGTTATAGTTGCTGCCAGAAGGTGCTATGCTATTACTAAAGCGGGGCACCCGCGATGTGGAGGTAAGACTGATTTCTGTTCCCCCGGGGCTTCTTTCCCCAGTGCCAGATCTTGTTCTTTCACCTGTGCCCATGGAATTCTTTCTACTGTTCACTGATTGATCGAAATCCGGAAGCCAATTCTAAGTGCCGGTTTAGTTGAAGGATCCCGCGTACCATCAAGTGCAGATTGAGTGCCATATCCCATTTTCGTTTGTTGCCTATATCAGGATCGAGAGTAAGGGGACGGGGTTGATTCGGAACCTACTGATCCTCTGAAGAGCCAATTGTAGTTGATCCACCTGAGGCAGTAGTTAAGGCAGTTTCAGTCGATCCAGCCGCAACGGAAAGACCCACTAGGTAAGGGCTTACTACAAAAGAAAGGTAGTTTACTTGCTTACTTTAAAGAGTAAGGCTTTCCTTGAGTTTTCAATAACTAAAGCGCTAACGAGCAAGAAAACGGATGCGCGTTAGCGCAACGGCTTTCGCGCAGCTCAATCCCTTGCTTGTTGCTTTCGAGCCGGAGCTTTCTGGGTAGTGCAGTGGTCCGTGAAGGTTAAATCACACTTGTGTTAAGCAAGCAGAGTAGTCAAGCCAGAGAGGCAAAAAAAAGCAAGAAGCGGTTTTCGTTCGATCGACGGAATCCATCGTACTTTCACTGCTGTGGACCGGCTTTCATAAAGCACCCTTGGGCAGCAGCAACTATTGAGATCCAATTCCGAGATCAATTCGACAATGAAACTCTTCAAGCAATGATCTTCTCTATGTAATTTCTCTTGACGCGATACAAAAGACGACTTTCGAGAGTCACTTAGCCCCCTGACCTCTAAAGACGCTGTGTGGGCAAGTCGATCAAAGTAAGAGCAGGGAGGTAATATTTACAGTTGTTGTAGTACGACTTTTTATTTCCTGTTCGGTCTTTCAATAAGTAGTCAGTTGCAGGCTAAGAAGCCTCGTAGTCAGACTTAACATTGATTAAAGCTGCTGTTGGAGAGAAGGCACCAGTCAGACCGGTAGTACGCAGCGGCAGTTTTTAATCATACAATGTGTACTCGAAGTCTGACTTTTAGCGGTAGTCAGCTGTCCTCGTTCTCCTCTTTTCATTGCCCTATTGAGTAAGGGTCGGTGTTTGCAAAAATGTCGAGCCGACGGGGTCAGGTACCAGTAGTGACAATGGCAAAGGGGGGAGCTGGACACTAGTTGTGCTAGTGGAATGACCCAACTGGACCTAGTCAGCCCGAACCGTTTTGCGGTTCTAGAGGACCCTGAACAATAAGAGGCAAAGATGCCAGATCTGGACACTTCTGAACCGGAAGAGATTGCGCAGGATGAGTGTCTGGGTAACAAAGCCGAGAAGGGTGTAGTCAAGGGGATAACTCCCGAGGAGAGTGATTTGGCCCATAGAAGCGAGGATCTGGAAGAGAGGGTTGATACCGGGTCAACTATGACAGTGACTGAGGGGGACTTGTTCTGTGATAAACAAATGACTCCAAACAAGAACCCCAGGGCAGCCAATCGTAAGAAAAGAGGTGAACCTGAGAAGAGCAGTAAGAGTAAGCGTTCAGGTGCTGGTGCTATGACCTTAAAGGCGGAAGATCCTCCCCTGGTTCTAACCACCCTGAATGAAGAGTGGGCGAACAAAATGCAAAACATATCAGAGATGTAGAATTCTAAGAAAGAGGGGGGAAGGGGAAAGTCAAGGCCAAAGAACAAAAGACAAATAAGGGCTACACAAGACGAAAAACCAGAGGCAGCGCTAAGGCGCGAGGGGGATGTGAAAACAACAACAGTTCCACATGAAGGTCCTTGGAATGGAAGAAGGATCGGTAAAGTCGAGAAGCAGAGAGAGGCCAAAGATTATATAAGAGCGCAAGAGGAAGATTTGATTGGCTTGGTGGAAACCAAAGTGAGGAGTGGAAAGGCGGCCAGAATTACCAGATGCTTAGGAAAGGATTGTAGTAAAGCCATTACTGTGGAGAATGAAGCCGGTAACGGCAGAATTTGGCTGATCTGGAATATGTACAAACATCTTATCAGGGAATGCGCATTGACTCATTCTATCTTGATAAAGAGATTTCGAATTCGACGAAATGAAGTACGGAGTGCCCGCTACTCGTTCATCATTCAGACAGATGCGCCTCTCTCCCAGTCGTCCGGGCTCATCGTTCAATCAATCATTCGTACGGGGAATAGAAAGTGGCCGGAGTGGCTTTTATGGGTAGAATGCTCCTCCCGATTCTCCTGATGTAGCTGGTTTTTCCGGCCGGTCGATCCGGCCACTTTGACTGCTGCCAAACCCTTCTTTAATGGGAGGATCTTCATCCCGACCACCAGATCCTTCTTCTTCTAAGTCTTACGCAGCTATAGTGGAAAAAAAACTCTCGTCTGTCACCTTTACAACATAGGCCCCTTCCCTTTTAAAAGCCCGATCTCTCATCAAGGAGAGCCGGGGTGTGTGCTTCACTTATGTTATGATGAGATTCACAGATCAGTAGATCCATTACGCTTTTCTTTGATAGCAAAGTTATCCTCAGGCCATCCTCTGTAGATGAGATTAGACCTCATGTTCGCACTCACTGGATGATGAACAGCGAAGTTCATATTGAATTACTCGATCCAAGACAGTTATTATGAGGTTATCATCACAAGAAGATTTCATTCAAGCTTGGACCAGGGAATCTCTCGTCATTAAGGCTTATTATTTCGTCTCCTTGGTTTGATCTGCGGTTTGAATCTTCTATTGCACCACTTTTGATCTCTCTCCTAAACCTTCCCCTTAATTTCTTTAATCCAGACTACCTTAAATCTATTGCAGGGGTGATAGGTAGGGCTCTGAGATTCGATGGCCCAACGATAGGGTTGGTGTGGCCAGACCACTGCGCAAATATAACGCTCGCGTCTGCGTGGAGATAGATCTCTTAAAGCCTAGGCCAAATCGGATCTGGTTAGGAATGGGTGCAGGAGGCAAATGGCGGAAAATCATCTACGAGAGAGTTCCTAAGTTTTGTTCCCACTGCATGCTTCGAGGCCGCGACAATTAAAGTTGCGGACATCTTCCTCAACCTATGGAAAAAAGAGAAAAAACCAAAAAAGGGTTCAAAAAGCCTTTCACAAAGACCCTTACACAATAGGGCAAGCCTAAAATGAGTAAGGCCAAACTCAAGGCCTCAGATTCTCACGAAAGCCATTGATAATCATCAGAACAACCAGATCGTTATTCAGCCCTCAGATAAAGAGACGTCTACCCACCCAACTTTGGATCCCTCCCCAACGGCAATCAATGAAGTTGAATAAGCACTCCCGGCAGAACAATTGTATTGAGATTTCGAGCACTGATTTGATCGTTCATGATCCTGCTCCATCTGCTCTCAATACATTGATTCATCAATCCACTCATGATGATATCAATGCTAGTAATCTTTCTTTACAGCAGTCCCATTGCCATATCTCTGAGAACAATCATTCCGATTTCGTTCCAAAAGAAGAGACATTGGCGGATATCTCTTCGAAAAAATCCGATTCTGTTTATAGAAATTTAAAGAGATTTATTGCAGTTCTCTCTCTTAATCTTAAATGCATGCATAGAGAAGACTGGGTCCAAAGCATTGCAGGGAGCGCAGGAAGCTAAGGCTCCATGTTCGGTTCTGGTAAAGAGGGCGGGAGGTAGGCTTGGAAGGAAAGTTAGAGTGGGGCTTTTATAACCCACCACGGTTAGGGATGGAGTTCTCACCCCCGGGCAAGAATAGGAGGTCCTACACTCGCTCACAACCGCTTATTTAGTTGATATTGTTGGTTACGTCCCGTGGACTTCGATCAAAAGAGGAAGGACAATGCCCATCATACCATTCGGGGATGTTAGTCAGGCCATTCCAGGAGACAGCAGCGGGCTGGGACTGAAGCTCGCTATGCCGCATTTTGAAATGAACGAGAAAGTGGGGAGAAAGTCTTGAAAAATATTCTTTCCGGACGCGAGCCTCACCCAAGGGGGAAACTCCATTTTATGCTCGCTCTCTTCTGTCATGCGCATCATGGCCGGGTGAGTTGGCCCATTGCGAATTAACCTCAGTGCTTCCAATCAGGTCATGCACTTTTTAAGATGCGGAACCTGGGCTTCAAAATAGGGGAAATTTTTTAGTAGGGGGGGTAAGGAAGGTGCCGAGGTCTTAATAGAAAGGGGTTGATAGTCCCGTCGGCTAGGCTTTTCCGAACTTCCCTTCGCCTTTCTGCCCGTGAAATCCTTTTCTTCCGCTTTTTCCCAACGAGATATCCCCATTCTTTAGTATTGAAGCATATATTAGTTCCAGAGAATCATCCGAACGAGATACGGTTGTCAAATGGGGGAAGAGGAACGAGAGGCGTCCCTAAGCCTTCCGGCTCACTAGTAGGTGACGAGGGGATTTCTAAAAAAGGGTAATTTTTTCTGCCGATGCATTCGTTCGGATACATTCTTCCTTCTTCACCTTTTCAACCCACCCATACTAAAAAAGCAAATTTGCCTTCCTGGTAATGAATTGAGCGGCAGCGAGGAGGTCCGGTTCCATAGTGATTTCGTCTGCTTTTGGAACCTGGGGACAAAGAAAGTTACTTCGGAGTTTTGAATTCTCAGAACCTCCTTCGAATTACAGAACTGGAGGGGGTCTCACAGGCATCTCTCTTCGAGCGGCAGTGCAAGCTCGGATGGTGTTAGCGCTGGCAGAAGGTCTGGGATTAGTTTGTACCGGTGTAGGTTCCTGAGTAGTGACTTGTCCCCCTTGATGTTGTGGCATTGGATTAGTATAGATCCCCATATTACTAGCTTCAGTGACATTGGCGGCTTTCAGGTATGCCTTAACTTCGTTCCAATTGATACGATTTTAATCATTCATGTCATAGATGACATCACGCAAAGTGTGACACTCTTCGATGGTATGGCCCGCGTATCGGCGAAATGGACAGATTTTAAAATAGTCGAGACCGGGAGGCCAGGGGAGTGGTTTATCTCTGGGTAGAGAAATGGCTTTCCAGGCCCCCTGGATGGCTTGCTGATTCCGGGTGCTCTGTTGTCTCTGTGCATTCTGCTGTGCTTGAACCGCATTAATTTGATCCGGAGTGATGGTAACCTCTTGAGTTGGCTGCTGGGTTCTTAGGGTATTCTTCGGCCTGCCTTCTCCCCCATTAGAACTTTTCCTGAGGAAAGTGATAGACCCGTCTTTTATACTCCTCTGCATGCGGGCAGCTCGTTCAAACAGTTGAGGGAATGTTCGGAAATCTCCTAGCACCATCGCTTCCTTGATGGGCCCACGCAGGTTGATGTCGGCAAAAATCCTTGAATCTAAGTTTCCCCCGGTCTGCTCTACTGCAGCTTGTATCATTGCCTCAATCTCCATCTTTCCGGGAGGCTTCCCCATGGGGACCACAGAGCGATCATAGTATAACTCTTCAATAGGAGATTCATAAGCGAATCGCTTTCGAGGCCTCTCGGATTGCCCATTCATGAAATAAGGTGCAGGAGTTCTTTGCATCCGTAGAGGAGGCTAATCCATGATTGGGAATTGGAATGTGGGTGCTTGACCGGATGCCCCTCCATTGATCTTGGCTTGCTTCATTGCATTCATGAATTCTTTGTTTGATTCTTAGGGCTTCTTCCTCTTCCGCTTTTCCCCATCTTACTAATCATAATAAAGGGGCAGGCAATCGGTCAAAGGTATCCCCAAGTCGGAATTCCGGCAACACCAAGAAGTATCCATTCTTAACACAATGAAACCGCCGGCTTTTTAAAAATATTTCCTCTTCAATTATGCACGATTTACTGTACTGGGGTTGTCTTCCTTTCTTGGGAGTAAAGTGAGGAGTCAATGAAGGTTTGCTTGTGGTTCTAATTGATAGGTGTTTGCAATGGGCTTTCGTCTCAGGCTCAGGTAGTTCAGTCTCCGGTGAAGTAGGGTTAGATCAGTCTCAGGGTCCGAAGGAGATAGAGTTATGGCATTTCTAGGGTTCGAAGACGGTACTATTGATTTCATCAATACCAAGCGGGACTTGCTTAATGGGACATTCGAGAAGGAGCTGGACAGAGGAATTCGATCTTCAGCTAAAGGTACTTGAGGGTAAGGAAAGCCGTATAGTGAGTCAAGCTCAATTGTAGTTCCCTTTCCCCTATATGTGCGATTAGATTACCTTTCTCATTTGCTTAGTCCCGCTCCGTCTGTCCTTTCTTCCGTCTCTATGTCTATTTCTCAATAGGCAGTGAATGAACAACTTCTTATATAAGGATTTCTCGTAAGCGAAGAAACTTCTTTTCTAACTGGGTGAAGGCACGATAGCTACTGAACTAATGGGTGAGGGTACGACACTACAAGGCAACGAAGTTAAGAATAAGTTCTTCTGGTAATCAAGGAGCAGCCAAAGGAAGGTACTCTCGGGAAAATCCATGTGAATAAGGAATGAGATCCGCGGAAGGGAGGAATTTAATCTTCTTCTTGAAAGCTGAAGGAAGTGTAAACTGTTCGAACGGCCGGTACTTAGCAACGGAAGTAGGAGGAGATCGAGCTAATCAGTCTATGTTGCTCCCGCTCAGGAAAGAAGACAGGGGCAAGTCGATGAAAGTCAGGTTTTTAACCGATTCAGGATCAACTTCGAATCCAATAGAAGGACTTCTAGGTTCAGACAAGGTTGCTCTGCTTCGCAACCAGTGTTTCAAGTGCCAATCCCAAGCTCTCCAACGGCAGCATTCCAAGCAACCCGCAGCAAAGCGCTTCCTCGAAGGCAAAGTAAGCACCGTAGATAGATATAGTGTAAGCGGGGCGAAGCGGTAAGCAAAGATCAATTGAGAATATAAGGATAGGTTGTAAGCTACGAATCACGAGTTATGGGTTCAACTATTTCTTCTACGTACAGGATTCTATCCCTTCAAACCTGCCAGTGCTCAAGTCAAGTAGAAATAGGGTGGTTAGGGAGGGTCGATCCATCAACGGATCCAACAACAGATCAATCCTCAAGTAATCCACGGAGAAATAAAATAGTATATGACTAAGATCTGTCTTTTGATGCGGGAAAATGAGGCAAAGAAGTCAGTGCAGGCTCTTATGATTAGTAAGAGGAAGGTAAGTTTACGCTCTTACGACCGGAAGCGAAAGATGACTTGACCTTTAGACTTTATCAGAGGAATTATTATCGCTTAGCGCTTGCGCGGAGGAAGGAAAACGAAAGCTCCGAGGAAGACAGAGTAATTCGATCTTTTGGGAATGGGGGATTCAGGTAAGAGTTCATTCCGGCATAACTTGGCGCAAGGAATTTGCTCGTTCCGAGCGAGGTTCGACGTTAGTTGAAGTTGACATTGAGTCGCGCACTTCCTGGAGTGGGGAGTGAATTCATGCGTACCTCAACGCAAGGATTGAATTAGCTCATCTCGAGTTACGTGAGTGAACTTTCGCTTCTTCTTACTTTGGTCGATCAGTCAACCTGCCCTCCCCTTTATCAGTCTTAAGCGAACTCTTTCCCGACTGGCATCTTAGAATAAAGGAATATAAACTCTTCCAGATCCGGAATTTGCAACATCAAGAATAGAAGTAGAAGCATGCTATGCTAGCATAGAATAGAAGTCCCGAGTGAAAACGACTTTCCTTAGGATGAGCTTTTAGGGCACAGTAGAAAGAGCTTATTCGTCGATAACAAGCCTTTCTTCATATCATAAAGGAATAGAACCGGAAAGCTTTGATGCGAGAAAAGTCAGTCCATCCGCACTATAAAGACAGACGGATTCTCTCTCTTCTGCGTATCGCTTTATATAAGCTCCAGTGAACCCAATGCAAGACAGAGGGATCCTATAATAAGACTGACTCCTTCTATTCTCTTTCCCAAAGTGGAATGCTTCTTTTATGCAATTAGCTTCCTGCCAAAACAACTAGTTCGATCCAACCCAGCGGACTTAGAGCCAGAAATGCGTACTTTCTGAATAAGCGTATCATGTTTAAAGAGTTCCAACCTATTCTAAGATTCTAAGAGCAGATTCGCCGTAAACAGATGACTCATTGTCTCTGTAAACCACTGATTCAAGGCCTAGTTGAATTACGGCTATTCTCACTATTCTTTCCATGTCTTTTTTCCTCTCCCTAAAAACGGAATAAAATCCAATCCAGAAAGTAATATCCACAAAGCTGACTGCCGGAAAGCTCTGACTCCCTACTTTCCTGAAACCAAAGCTTTATTCAAGCCAAGCTGACTAAAGCTAAGAGAACCACTTTCCCTCACAGCCTGAATGCATGCTTCCCGCTCCGAACCTGGATGACTTCATTTCCTGTGCCCTATTCACTCTCTTCCTTCTCATTCATTGATCTAAGACAACTCTTGCTTGAAAGGACAGTTGAATTAAGATTAATAAGGTGTTCTATGAGTCCTCAGAAAACAGAACTCCTAGTAGGCCACGAACTCCCTTTCAAGCTTTAACCGACCCGAATCAAATCCAGATGCCTCACCAGATAGTTCTCCTTTCATCTGTCCGATCATTCGACTAAGGCAGCCGATTCTATGCCACTAAAGCTTCATGCCATTGAAGACTGGTCCCGAAAGCGATTAGTAAGCGAACTAGGATCTGCAAGATTCGACTTTGATCCGCCTATGAACCTTGGTTCACGCTCTACGTATCTTATTCTTTCAAGCCCTCTTTCTTCTGTCCGAATTGCTTGCTTCCTTCCCTTCCTTTGCCAAAGAAAGGAATGAACCAAGTGCCATAGCCCCTTCTTTCCTACCTGAATCAAGGAAGCCAAACCCTCGTGCCAAAGAATGCGGAATGGAATGCCTTCTTCCTCTCCCTTTGGTCGAGCTAGCTATCGCTTCCTTACTGTATCTATTCTAGTTCTCTAAGGGTTATAGCAAGATAGGATATCTTAGAATAGGTTAGATCTCTCCTTCTCTTTCCTTAGTGGCATGGTTCTTTGTGGGCTCCCCCCAAGCAAGTGATTCAATGTCTTTGTAGCTAGCTTGCCTGTAGGGTTAGAAAAGCTAGGTAGCTTGCTTACTGAGTTAAGTAGCTAACTGAATCTGGCTGCTAGGCCTAGAGCTGAGTAGGAGCAAGAGAAAGATTATTGTTATGACTCCCCTTGACCCTCTTTAACTCACTTTCAGTTCCTAAAGTGGAGTGCAGCGATGTCCCTCCGGGAGGAGCGTAACGGCTTCCATGGCTTTCTTTTAATGTCTTCCCAGGCTTCCTACAGGTTAGAAGAGATAAGGCTAGATTCGAATGTATTATATCAGGCTGTTAGTGGCATGGTGGTTTGGACCAAGAGCCAAGGCTGCCGCTAAACTTGCCAGCGCATCGGCATAATGATTCTGTGACCGTGGAACATGCTCGACATTTACTTCGAGGAATTTACTTAGGAGCTTGCGTGCCTTGATGAAATAAGGCTCGAGAGACCTCTTTCTTAATAGTGCCTTTCAGTTGATTAACGATCAGTTGAGAATCAATCGCCATACACTGTAAGAGGATCAATCTTCATCTCCAAAGCTATACCCAATCCTATGATTAGGGCTTCCTATTCAGCAGCGTTGTTTGAAGCAGCTGAAGTCAGTGTGAACGAGTAAGGGATCATTGACCTTTCTGGGGTCATGAAGACAATCCCTGCCCCCGCTCCTGAGTGAACCATCGAAGTACATCTCCCATGGGAACTTAACTTTAGCATATAAAACTTCTTCATCAGGTAGATCATCTGACAAAGAAGTGTCATCTGAGGCTGGATGAGCTGCCAAGAAATCAGCCAACGCTTGTCCTTTGCCTTACAACATTAGGGAAACATCATGGACCATTTGGATAATCCATAACCTCTTGGTACTTATCCTTTAAGAAAGGCTCGAGAGTAAATACTTGAGCTGATCTGCTTTCGATATGAGCCGAACGGGATGTTCCAGGAGATAGTGTCTGAGCTTTTGTACTGCAAACACAAATGCCAGGTATATATTTTCTATGTTTGAGTAATTTCACTCTGCGCCCACCAGGGTACGACTTAGATGGTATAGAGCAACACTACCTTTCCTTCTCTATTTCACGTCCAGTCCACAGAGATGCATTTAACCGATGCGAAGAAGTCCTCTCTATCCCGTTCTGTAAGTCACGCCCTCCGGTTGGTACGATTATAGCGAGGAGGGCTAAATAGCGCCTTTGATTGAATCTATTATCAGTGCCCGTAGAACCAATGAAAGGCGCCAGTTGTTGCGCTCGTTCTGGTTCCTGCTCCAGAAAAGGTGGTTGGTTGTTTATTTCCCAGTTCTAGTATAAGTTGGTGGGCAAACCAAGGCCTGTGCCCTACGTGTCCGGTAACCTGAGGTCGGGCTAACTAATGAAAGTGCAACGCCCGGTTCAGCGATACATTCATGATATTTTCGAGGGGGTGAGCTCGACGGGAGTTGGAGACGCTATAGGAGTTCAAATAGTGTGATTCCGAGTAAAAGGGGTAAGAGAGAGAGGGCTGCAAAGGTCGATAATTCCTAAAATCTAGTGTTGCCAAAAGCCCCGGCGTGATAAAGCGAGAAGTTATGATTCTTTCTCCGATCTTCTAGTTCCCACCATATTGTCATTTATATGCCGAGGATCGATCCAAAGGTGCTTTTTTGAAAGCCGGTAAGGTAATCGGTTGGTGCCGGTGTCGGTGTTAGATGATCAATTAATTACGCACTGTTAGAGGGGATCGAAGGAGACGTTATATTATTAAATGCCCTACCCTAATAAATGGAGTAGTCTAATTACCGATACGAATACATTCGCTGAAGCAATAGTTCTACGACATTCATGATCATAATCGACTCCTGGACTGGCATTCAATTGAATCAACAACGGATGCATCCACTGAAGCCGTTGTGTTTCGGTTTCCGCAGTTAGTGCCGTGTTTGGCCTCGCCGTTTTCGAGTAAGAATCTGACGCCAGCTAGGTTCAGGATGAGTTAGAATCGTCACTTACTGTTTATGATTCCCATTCTTTTGGCCTCCTCTATTTGTATAAGAAATAGGTGGAGTTTCGTTTCTTCTTCCACCCGGTATTAGTGTCTTCAAACTGCCCGTCTCGTCTCGCCGAGAGGCTTGTTGTGGTCCTTATTGACCTTACTTCCGCTACCTGACCTTAAGCATGGAACCCTGGGTGAGCCTGTCCCCTAACAATCCTTATCTCTCTTCTTACTTATGCGTTGGTGCATTCACTGAAGCAGCCGAAACCCATGCACCTTAGCATAAACAGAGGCATAAAAGGAAGAAGTTTTATACATACGCAGAAGCTAGAACTAAGAAGGTGGCATATATATAACTCATCGTATTGAGATTAGTAACTCTTTCTTCAGAGGGAGGTTTGAACAACCAACCTGAGCCTTTTCCTCCTGTGTGGTGTTGGAGGTTGTTTCGGAGGTATACGACCAACCTATGGTGAGGGACGCGGTTCACCAATAATGTATGTGCCTGCCAGACTCGTCATATTATGATAGAGATTCTCGATCGATTTATTTGGCTTTAAGTGACAAGGCCCCCTTTCTCCAAAAAAAACAACAAGCAGCCTCTTAGGCCCCCGAGGTAGCTGCTTGCCGATGGCATTGAGATAGATCGGTGGTTGACTTACTGGTTGGTGACTCCCACTGCATCTGCCCCTTCTATCCCGTACTAACACCCTTCTCCGGATCGATCGAAGGCCCAGGAAAGTGAGTGCCACGAATTCCGTTGCCAGTCAAGAGTTGTCTGCTCCGGGTAGGGCTACTTTCCAGCCGGGAAAGCATTGGGCGGAGGGTTCTTCGCATTGAGTGAGGGTAGCTTCAGAGACTCATTCATTTTCATTCAAAGACAGCCCCTCAGGAAGCTGTTTGTTGTTCTGGGTTGACACTTGAACTATAGACAACATTGGTGCTCACCTGATCAATGAATTATCTTCCTTCAGCGGTAGAGTAGGCAGTACCAGTGGTTTTCTCAGATAGTCAAACAAGGGAGGGAATAAAGAGGTGATAACTGAGGATATGACTTGTCTAGTCGATCTCTATAAACTAAAAGGCATGGGCCCGCATCATATGCTGTAGACCATGGGGCACCCCTCACTAAAGCCCTCGGATTTGGCAAATGCAGCCATAGCCGCCTTACTGGCACCTCCGAGAAGTCTACCGCATGTTCATGCTTGCAATAGCAACCAAGTGTCAGCGTCTCATTCTGACATATATTCTAAATAAAATAATCGACTTAGGGTATGGGTTCCGAAGAGGGCTTCTCCTTTCGCAGTTTGGTGTTCTTCCGATCCGAGGAGCTCCGGGCTCTAAGCTAAGTACTCTCGCTTCGTACCAATATATATTCTCGTTACGAAAAGATATAAAAAGGGGGTTGGACCAACACATGTTGGGAAAGAAAGTGGCTTGTGTTCCCGCATGAAAGATGTTCAAAATGATAAGTATCCATCCACCACGTTCCGATATGCATTGGGAAGGATTTGATACAACGTATGGTATTGACTTCCGAGTTGTGCTTAGGCTTATTAATTGTATTCGACTGAGAAAGAAGTTTCCACTATAAAAACTGTCAAATGGGTATAACAGAGATCTAGTGAGAGAAGTGCTGATTCGATGCACAAGTAAGTGGATAAGTTATTATGAGCGAACGTAGCGCAAGCAAGGCTCCAATAATACGTAGCCAGCCATAGCTCGCGAGTACTTCCACTTCGCTACCAGAACGGAAAAGCAGGAACAACAGTAAGAGGGGACAGAGAGGGAGTGAAACTTGCTCGACCAACGGGAGAGGGGCCGAAGGCTAGGTCTTTTGATTCTTTCTAGGTGTCACCTTAGCTTTAGCCTGAGGGGTAGGGGCTGCAACCTTTGGAACAGCATTAGTCCCATCATCTCTCGCCATTGCCTTATGGTAAATGTCTTTTTTTAAGAGCTTTTACACTCTAGCTTGCACTTGACATTGACTTTACCTCAGCCTTAACTGAATTCTTTACTGGGATCTTTTCGCCTTGCCCCTTTTTATTTTCCTCATGAGGAAAGGTCTCCACATTGGTCTCATTACCAACGCCTTCCGCTATCTTCCTTTTGGAAAGGCTTTAAACCTTGTTTCCTTAGAAGGGTGCTTTTCTGTATTAGACCTGGGGGACCTCTTACTCTACTTACAATATTCCAAGGCCCAAGAAAGGACTTTCCCATTACAACCGAAAACCCGGAAGATTCAGAACATGATTAGGAACAAGTGCCCCTCTCCCGTTGTTCAACAACCACAACCCTTCCAGCCGGAACCCGCGGGGTTCGACCTAAATCTGCCTCAAGGGGGGGCGGAGCCGGATAGAGCGAGACTTTTTTGATCTAAACCTACCTGCTCAACCGGAGCCGGGGGAGATTGAGGATATCGGGAGTAGGTTCTCGAAAAAGGAGCTGATTAGCATGGGCCTGCCTGCGAACCTACAGAATTTATCATTAGAACAGCAGCAAGACCTCTGGTTGCGGGCTTGGGAGCATTTCCGGCTCAAGGTCCAAATAATAGAACTCTTTAAGGCTCGGTTTCCAAAGGAAAATTGGATACAATCCGAGTCCGTTAGGAAAACTATTTTCATTTCTCATTTCCGAGATAATGAGTTCTACCTAGAAGAACTTCAGGCAATGAGAAACAACTTAGTCTTTTGCGATAAGCCCTGGAGAATTTCCCCGTTGAAAAAGGTGCGGGAAAGATTCCTAAACGAGTGGAAACTTAACCACCCATCCATAGGATTTTCTTTTTTCACCGCGCCCTTTATATATGGGTCCGTGCAGCATTTCCACGATATCGTTATGATCTATTAATGGGACTTGGCCGGAAAGTGTTCTTGCCTCTATCATTAGCTCGGGTAGTCCCCGTTTCTGGTGTTTTAGTCACCTTTCAATGGCTCCCTTAATTATGTGCGAGGAATTTTCCTAGAGATGAAACCCTCAATCAGAATACAAATAAGATCAGAAAGGGCGATCAGAACAGGATCCGCCTTTTTATTCTATGAACATTGAATGACCTTTCTGACTTAGAAGAAGGCGACAACTCCCGCTCTAAAGCAAGCGCAAGCAGATTACCAAACCTAAGCTGGTTTGGGGCACCCTACCTACTACAAGGCATTTAAAAGCCCCTACCCGTCTACTCGGCCCGAGCCTAGTAACGAGGATTATAGACTGAACTAGTAGTCTGATAGGAAGCTGTTCACACTCAATCTCTCGCTCAGTCTAGTCGAATGAATGAGAACGGAACTCCCTCTCCCTATGGTCGAGCAAGTTTCACTCCCTCTCATGATCTTGAAGTTTAGAGTAGACAGAAAGTCTTTCTGTGCCCAGCTCAGCAGAGCTTTTGTGGGGAGGAGCCCCTTTCTTTCAGAACCTCGCTACTTCAATCACACTTGAGTTCGTTCCGTAAAGCAGACAGTCGAGAAGATAGCCACTGAACATTTACCCTGAATTAAAAACAGTAACTTGAGAATCTTGTTAACTGCTTCTAGCTCAACTCATAGGGGAAACAACCGTAACTATACTTACGATTTTTAGATCAACCTTGTAACATTAAGAGAAAACAGAAAGCTGCTTTAACTTTAACAACAAGCACTAGCAGCAGATCAATCAATCTTTCGTTCCTTCCCTCTTGTGTGTGAGCTTGACCGGTGCTCTTCACCATGTGTCTTGAAGTCAGGGTTACCTGCTTCTGTGGTTTCACCCTTTTGGGTGTAATAGCTTCAAAGTTAGATAGTTTACGAAGTCCCTTCATCAGACAGGCCCGCTTCCTAAGCCTTTTGTAGCGCGTGTCCCAAGGTACGCTCGGTTCCGGTAGAGCCTGGAGCGACCTGAAGATACGGGTCACCTTTCCCAAGGGAATTTTGAGCGAATCGAGCTGGTCGCCCTAAGCCGAAGCTTCTTATTTATTGATCTTGCCGGGAGGGGTGCTTGCGCTTGCCTTGCTTGAGCAGCCTTTCGCCTTTGGCTTCCTCTTTCTAGCTCTAGTTATCTAGTTGCCTGGCCTTCTGCTTGAAGACAAGACGACTAGTAGCTCCACTCCAGTTGGTTAGTAACGCTTCTGTCTTGCCTTGGGCTCCGTGCTTGTCGGTTCTGCTTGCCTTCCTGACCTGCCTGAAGACTACAAGCAAAAAGCAGTGAATAATCTCCCATAGCACTCCCTTGAATGAGACCATCAGGAGCAACCAAGCGACTACATATCTAACTCTGACTCTTGTCTCTCTTGCGGTCAGTCGCTCACTATGGCTGTTGCTCCTCCGCTTCCTTTGAAGGTTTCGATTGACATAGATGTAATTAAAAGGGGCGACGCGGTCTACTGTAAAGGAACAAGCACGATTGTAAGTTGATTTATCCAGCGCTAGGACTAGGAAAGGAGCCGAACGTAATAAAGGGGTGGTATTTTCTTAGTATTTGTTGTTTCCTTATCTTGTTTGTACGGGATTCCTTAAGCAACAGGTAAACTTAAACATCCATGAAGGAATGCTGAAAGAGAGTGAGACTCCCTCTACAGGAGTCGAACGATACTTCATAAAGGGCACAAATACGACTCAAGTAAGACTTTTAGAGTTAGATCTCCCCCCGAGGGGGAATTAATCCAGCTCGACCATAGGGAGAGGGGGGAAACGGTCCTTTCCTTGCTTTCTTTCTTTCTTTCTTCTTCTCTAAGACACTGTAGATCTAACTCAGCAATAACAGCTACGGTGCTTCTTGATCCCCTAAGGCACTCCACGCTTTAAAACGAAAAGGGACTAACCTAACTCGAATGACCCTTGCCTAGCGGGAGTTATCGACCAAATGAGTTAGCGGACAGCTTCGGCGGAAGCAGTCAACGGGCACTCAAAATGTCCTTTAGTAGCTTAACCGGGCCGTAATGATAATTAAAAAAGCTTTACGCCGCCTCCATGGTTGTTCAAGTGACATTACAAAGAGACACGGCCTCCTTCCGCCATCCTCCTTCTTTACGCAGCCCGCCGAGCGGACAGAGGTAGGGGCTTTGAAGGAACTATCTTAGTAGCAGAACTATTAATAGGAATAACTGCTCACGCGGCAGATCGAAGTAGAAGCGGCAAAGGACATCCTCATTTAAATCTATGACGCACCTGAACTACGGCTGATAAAGAAAAGCTTCCCGACCTACCACTGACCGAGGGAGCGAACCTTGCAACTCAACCGACCCAACGGACTGAACTCGACGACGAAAGACATCATGCCACATTAGATATCGACATAAACCTTAAACCCCAAAGTGATTGAACAGTCGATCGGAAAGGGGTACCCCCCCTCCTTTACCGAACCTATGGAAATCACTGAAAAGGTTGAGGAACCATTAAAATGGAGATTTCTGGGAGGAAAGGCACTGAGCTCTTGTGTTTTCCTGTCGATGAATCCGAGATAAGAATCTAGTTAGTTTCGAGGTGTGATTCGCAGCCGAGGAACAAAGTTCCGATTAATCCGATTATTCCATTCTGTTGTTCTGGAGTGACTTGTTTCATATGACATTAGACATTCCCCTCAATCCAACCTCGATGAAATCTTCTTATCCGCTCCAGTGTAAAAAGTCATTCTTTTGTCATCTTCACTAATAAGAATCTGTCGGAAGGTGTCGTTGAGTTGATCCAACCTTGCTTACTAAGACGTCCTCAAAAACACTATGATAAAGGTGCAAAACCCGGTAGGATTCGCATAAAGTCTCATGTTTCTGAGGCCCGCGGAGATGTAGATAAAGACTCTGGGTTCCGTTTCGAGATGTTCTAACACATGTTCTTTTGGCCGAACCATCTTAGCTTCCGATGGACGGCCTTTACCTTCCTGGCTTTCTGCTCCAAATAAATGCCTCTTTTTGATGTTCAAGCAAGTGGACTCTTCCCTGGGTTCCCCACCACGGTCTGCCAAATGAATAACAAGTAGCTCGCAAGAAAGAAGAAACGGCAAGATCCCAACGTTGACTAGATAAGAATAGTCGAGATCTCCTTCTTCTGTTCTGGTGAAAGAGGCTAAAACTATATCTTTTACCGGAGGAACAGCCATCCCCTCCATTCTTGGTTGGCATGGGCGGTCAGGTTGACTCAGAAACGTATGGATTCTTGGCTTCTCGGGGAAACCCTCAAAAGTTCTGCTTAGAGAAAGTCATTTTCTGGGGTGCCTCAAGGTCATATTATATCTCGAGGTGTCGTTAAACATAACATGCCGTTGGCATTGATATGAAACTTGAACCTTAGCTAACCCTGTTGCATCGGGATCAGTCTACTTTACTTGAGATGCCAGAAGAAAGGGTCGTTTTCCCGTGTTTTTAGCCGCCCTTCCTAGACGACAACAGTAGGAGACTAAGTAGAGGAAACACCATAAAATGGGCATGAATTGGCACATGAAGTTAGTGATTCAACTTCACTCCCAAGTGTCAGTGAGAAAGAGTAATTCCGTAGAAAGGTAAAGTTTGAGGGCTCTATCAGATTAGTAGGTGTATCAGGCCAGCAGCTATTGGTGTCACCCGTCGAAGTCTAGTTCTTGCTCCCGATAAAGTCATATGATCCCGTAGTTGACGCGTTCAAGTCTGTCCTCTTGATGTTGTGATCGGAACAAGCAGCGGCCAAGACCAGTAAAGCCAGTAAAGTAAGGCAAGTAAAGGCCGTAACGTCAAGTTTGTTAAGAGCATCCTGGCGCTGCAACCCCTTGACTTTCTTCTCTTGTTAAAGATGACAAAATTTGTTTAAAAGTAGAATTTTGGGATTATGATTATGGCTTAGGTTCCTAAAGAGCTCCAAAGATTTGGGCCGTATCTCCTATCGAACTGCCCATGTTGGTTCGCTTCAAGGTTTGGGGGAGATTCGCCTTGCCTTCTATTCGACAGCAGATCGAGAAACCTTGGCATGGTATTTACCTGCTCGACCACAGGAGTAGGTGGTTTACGTGCGCGACTCTAAGAGAGAGGGCGACAAGCTCTGATCCCTGCCACTAAGCTACTGGGGTATAGGCCTTCACCGGTAGAAAGCCAACAAGTCATTTTAGGCAGCTGAATTTGCAGCCGAATCTATCTATCACAGGTTAATCCAACTTTGGCTGAAGAGTCAAATGCAGGCGTCTTTTTCTTCAACTCATAGAAGCTGCCAAGTAAGAAATTTCGGTTAGTAACTTTCGTAGTAGGGCGAACGGAAAAAAATGCTAGTAAAAAAAAAAAAAGAAATTGTAATCGAATCTCTCCCCTACGGAATCTCTCTCTTGGCATCGGCATCCACCCGGGGGTTTAAGTCTGTCTCTTGAAGGCAGTAACAACAAGTCCCATTATTGCGATATTAACCCAAAAGATAATCAAGTAGAAAAGATGAAGCGCCTTGGTCTATTTATGTCAAGTGTGGGAAAATGGCAAACACGTGATTTATAACATATAAAAGAGTCAAATTCATTCATCCGCAATCCCTTCTTCAACTCCTGAAAGTCGGAATGGACGCTAAGCCCTAACTGGAAGAAACATTGTACGGAAAGCATCGGTTATTAAGTTTTTGAAAAAACCAATCCCTTGATCTATTGAGAGATCTGTGTCTGTATTTGCCTTCGGGTTGACTCTCAACCTTTCAAGGCTCCTTCCTTGGAGTGGGGAACCAATGACAGCTATATAGGCAGTTCGCCCACCTCTCTTGAATAGGGAGATCGGGCAGCCCACCCCTCTTGGATACGGGGAAGCATATCTCGACCACTGCCCTTTTTGTTCTTTTGATTAGGTAGAGCTTCTACCCGCTTTAACTTCTTTTTGAGACAATCCCCCCTCGGGCTTACCAGTCGGAATGGAATTTACTGCTATATCTATTTAAGTGATTAAGTGAACCGGTAACCGATCCAATAGGACGGATCTCGAGCTGTAGATGCGGATAGTTGCGATCTTTCCCTTTGTTTATGATTCGATATGTTATGTATGAACCAGACTTTTTTCTTTCCCCCCCCTTGTTTACTAGACGTAATACCTCCTCTCTTCGCCGTTATATAGGTATGGAATAGAATGTTTTCCTTTGTTTATTGATTTGATTGAGTGGGCCATCCGCTCTTTACTATAGATAGATTGTCTCACCGCGCTTTCGATCTCGTTATGGCTGAATGATGCGTCAGCAGTGAAAGGAACAGGTAGATCTCATACCTTTATATAGAATAAGCTTTTCTTTTCAAGTAGTTTTAGCTTCTCGCCCTATAGTATAGGTAGGGAATGGACTGAAAGCCAACTCCTGCTGATGAACATATACGCTACTTCCCGCCCCGGAAGAACCTACTTCCATTCAACTACCTGAACAAAATAGAATAAGAAAGGGGAGAAGCTGTCTTTCATACGATTTAACTAGATTCGTAAAAATAAATATCAGTCGGGGTTTCTACTTTGTGGAGAGGGAAATCTCCTTTCTCAGAATCTCAAGTTGTATGCTTCTTATGAACAATCGCATTGGATAAATCCAAATCCTCACGTTCGCCCTACTACGAAACTTACTAACCGCAATGCCTTTAATAAACCAGTGATCTTTTTCATCATGTTGACGTTTCCCCCGGTTTTTTAGATGAAACAACTTTTCCACTCGTAACGAGCAAGAGAAATTGATCCATTTTGACCAGGCTTGAAAGTTTTCATTTTGTCATGTCGTCTAGGAAAGAAAACAGGGTTGATGACTTTCGCCCAGTGGTGGATGAAACTTTTTAAAAAAACATCATTGCGTGAAAATAGGTTTTATTCATTTTGCATATAGGTGGAACGAACCTTTTTTCATTGTTCGGCCCGATAAGAAGTTTATGTCGAATCTAGCCGCGGGGGTCTCCGCTTTCCGGCTAAGCAAGTGATAAAGGAGTAGCGGATCCCTTTGTCTGTCGCATGATACCGGGGAGGCCTTCTTTTAGCACCGGTAGCTATGAGTCAGTCGGGGTAGTCACTCCCAAGAGAAGGTAAAGATGGGATCGTTTGTATGCGCCATACCTATAAGAGGGGAGAGAAGGTCGAACGCTAATTCCTGACTGAAGGGCTGAGAATGAACACAAGACTTTGAAGACCAGACTCAGGAAAGCGGACGGGAACAACAACGACGTAGTGACGTTGACTAAATACGAGATTTCGCTTAAAGTACATAAGCGGGCCAACGGACGGCAATGAATAGTCAGACTAGCCAACCGGGGCTTCCTTCACAGGCCAACAAGCAATACCGGGCCAAAGAGAGAAAGCCGAAAGAATCTTTCGAAGAGGGGCTTGCTAAAGAGGCTCGAAGAGGGGCGGCGAAGGAATACACTAAGGCAGGTTTCAGAGCTCGGCAGACTAATACTTCTAGGTAACTAAGCGCCTGTTATCCCGGAAAGTATAATCGCAAGCCAACGGGCGGCAACAGTAAGTATGGCAAGCTAACTGCTGGGAGAACTGTTAGTATACCAACAACTGAGGGAGGCAGTCCAGGTGGCATAAAAGATAGGTAATCTAATGAATGCTCGGATGCTATGCCGCTTGATTAAGGTTAGTAAGTTAAACGACTATTGTATGAGGATTCGATCACAGTCCCTGTGTAAACGCAATCTCATTCTCAACTTCCGGGGCTTAACCCTTCTCATAACTACAGTATTTACCCAATCTTTAAAGCGAAACCATCAAAGTTCCATCTGCTCACGATACATAGAGCCGACCGCCGGCTCGCTTCCAATCGGGTTAGGAGGTTAGAAGTCAGAAGTCAACAAAAAAAAAATAAAAAGAAAAAAAACTCGATCTCAGGGTCCACCCGAGTGTCAACACTTCTTAGTTTAAGGCGGGACTCCTCTTTTTGAAGCGGAGATTCCACATGCAATGTCGGTGACCTGGGGAATAGGCTTAGGCACTGGGTAGACATGAGATCAGACTAGCCAGCAAAGATACCATCCGAAGGCCACGACGACAGACACGCTTTAGATAGAAGGTCGTCAGCTAGACCCAGTATGGCTTCGGAGGTACACTAGAAGGCAAGTAGCAAGAGCCCCGAGAAAGCGAGAATTTCCGAGGACTAACGGTAACTAAGCGCAGTATAACACGGAACAACGTATGAGCGTAAGCTATAGGAGGGCAAGTCAGCGGCTGAAAAGGTCAACTAATAGACCAAGCGCCAGAGTGAGGGACAGCTAGCCAGATAACACGAAAGGAAGAAAAAAGCTCTGTTCCAAATGATCGGGAGTAATGATCGAATGCCGAGTAGAGTTGATAAAGTTGAGTGATCATTGCTTGGAGACCCGATGGATGGGAGTCTCCCCCATAGGGGCGAACTCATTCCCACATTCGTTAGCCGCAAAGCTAGAAACGGCAGCGACTTCCCGGTTGGTCACTTACTTTTGAAGGTATCTCTGGTGATCTTTTACCCCGCTGACCGCGTACATCAATGTCTCCCCACTAATTAGGCGGACGACAGGACTAGTGTCGCACAACGCCAATACTCTACAGAATGCATAGCCCAATAGACTATATGTACCGATGAAAGTCACAAAGGTCATAAGCCTTACGAAAAAAAGGGGGCAAAGCAAGGGTTGTTGGCAATGCGACATCAGTTGGCATATAACAAAGGAAAGGCCCAGTGAAAGCCAATGACGGAGCTTACCAGTAAGATATATTTATATATACCTTTCTAATTTCGCTTCTTCTTGAAGCCTATTTCGAGACCATTCGACTCTAAGGAGTTAGATGAGGGAAGACAATCACAATCTCGCTCAACAGAATGCGAGTATCCAGAACCTGAAAAGGCCACACTGGTAGTTGTAGAGCTCAGGATGTCAGCTGGGACTTTCCCTTCCTGTCCAAAAACAGCGAGAATCAAGCCACGAATGAGGTCAAGGCTGCTGAATGAATGAATGAGACAGCTTGATAAAACCAATGCATCAGGGCTAGGCTGACGATGTCTGTCTGGCGTACCTAATCTTTGTATAGGGCGCGTGCTACTTATGACAAATGCATAAAGTTATCCTCTCATAATAAGCCATACCTATCCAACTAATAACAAGAACCTTAACATAAGTAAGTACGCTTTGATGATCAGCCTATTAATTAAGCGAGGCCTTTCGAAGTGCTGTCAGCTCAGGATGCCTAGAGCCGCACAACGAGTGGTTTCCACCCGCGCAAGGAGTTTGTTGGCAGATAGGAAAGGCCAAGATCCGAACTTGACGTCCCAAGGAGTCTCTGTTCATCTTCGTTCAAGGCAGGACGCATTTGACCGAGTGGAGACAGCTGTGGAAGCAGCAATCCCTTGCCTCCTGGAGGAGATAAGCTTTACGTAAGTAGGGCCCGCGGGAGTAGCAAACTAGTCCCATCTTCTCTTTCTCTCAACTCAATAGTATAGATGCATCAGTCGACTCTGTGGATTCTGTTTATTCCGAATATCGATCCTTTCGTCAAATCATGTCTACACGGGAATAAAGCTTTTCAAAGCACCCGCAGATTGAACAACTGAATATCCGGAGCTTTTCAAGATCCAGATGTTATATCGGATTTTTCTCTGGGTTCCAAACCTCCAGTGTATACTTTTTTTCGCTTCTAGCTCCTTCCTTCCGGCGGTCATCACCTCCGGATTGGACGCAAACAAGCGCACCAGCTATATATAAGAAAAAACCCTAAATGAGGTCAGTTCAAAGCTCTAAGAGGGATAAAAACCTCCATATCTTACCACCGCTTTACTCTTTGAGTTGGTAGCCAAAGAGATATTCTAAATAAGAAAGGGAGGGGGATCCACAACGAAGGAAGGGGTACTACAAATGCTTGCTTCAATCGGTTTCTTTATCTTGTCAATTGAAAGATTCGTTCCTGCGGCGGTGTCCGTCCACTAATGTAAAGATTGGGCGTGGGAGAGGTGAATTCGACGAAAGACACTTTCCGGGCGATCATCTTCTGAGCTCTGATCTACGACCACCCTCACACTGCTATCGATCCGGCGGACAGATGCCCGTTCTGCTGATCCAAGCTTCTTCCGGACCAGAACAACACGGAATGAATCTTTATCTGGGAAGGCATGATTGGGAGCTGGCTCGAAATCCGATAAATCTAATATCTCCGGGCCTCAGTTAGAAGGTTATCTGCCCCGCCTTGCTTTTCGGTCTTGCGCATTCAAGCGTTGAATAAGGCCTAAGAAGGGCTTTCCCGAGGCTGGGCGTAGATGTATCTATTCGGGGTCGAAACCCTCATTATTGATCATCTTGGGAAGGATCGAGTGGAATTTACGGAACCATGGACCATTACCATCGCTCCTGGGGGTCTTGTTACCATCACCGATCAGTTCGGACGGGCATGGCGCACGAAGCCCTCAGAGAAACCATTCCCTTATCCGTCGCGAAATCAATCTGTTGTGTTATCATCCCCGGTGGAATCTCGAATCGTTAAAAAGCTATGCCGGCGAATCAATAAAAGGCTTGCGCGCTTCTTTGCAGTGCTGTTCTCTACTGCATCTTATCTAGGACCGATGCTTCGTCTCGCTTCGGCGGTCTAGGAACCTATTTATCTTTTTAAGTATCAACCGATGGAAGTAAGCAAGCTACCTGTGCTTCAGATAGGGACAGAGCTCGAAACTCCCTGAGGTAAAGACAGAATGAACAGTTGGTCGGGTAAGGATTCCGTTGAAGCGGCGCGCATTGAGCCTTTTTCTTCCTTTCCGTCTTTAAACCAACTGCGAAATGCCTTTCTGTTGCAAAAGCACTAGAAACCATCTGGAGCTATGTATATTAATGTAGGTACGCTTAGCGCTTGGTAGGTCAGGAGCAGAGCTTGTAGTATAGTAGTTCCAAATCCAACTTCTAGGGCATAGGTTTTCCTAACCAAACTAACAACTCTAGTTTATACTGAGGCTAGCCAAACCCGACAATCTACGACTCTACGAGCCTTGGGCTACTTTCCAATTGATTTAGGAACTATTGACATACATATTAGATCGGCTTTCTCAAATGATTTAGCGCTTAGCTACTATATATAAATAAGTAGCTTCAACCTGCTCTTACAAGACGAATCGAATCTCTTTCTCTTTCTATACTATCTTTACTACGCTATTCAAAGCATCGAGAAAGATGATGCACGAGCCACTCTTTCTCTTATATACGCTATTTGAAGTTCGCTTGTGCTGCTTCCCGAGTTAAAGAAAAATCTTCTGATCTACGACCACCCTCGGCATCAAATCAAACAGACGATTTGATGTAAGCAGACGATTCTATGCTGTCCGCTTCGCCCCGCGGTATTGGCAATGTATTCAGTTCTTTTGTACCGATGTGAACCTCAACAGGAGACTCTCTTTTTTTTCCCCCGGGTAGACTTCTTCTCCTCCTTCTACGATTCCGAACTCTGAAACCGAGTGAAAGAACCCGGTTTAAAAGGAGTCCTCTAGCCCCTTAAGATCTATAACTCAATAGAATTCTCCAGCCGTCAATCACCCGTTTTGGTAAAGGAATGTTACCTGTTGCCTAGCTTAACGAAAAGAAAAAAAAATACTAGATATACGAGTCACGCAAGTGTTCGGGGGCCCTCGCTCTCGGGAAATCGACTAAGAGATACAGTCTTGGCTCAGTCAATCAATCACTACTATAAAAAAAAATCCATGATACCATAAAGAAAAGTTACACAACAGAAGGTGCTGCGGGATAAGGAGAATAAGTGCTGGATACAAGTACCAGTGCCATAAAGAAATGTCACGAAAGCCGAGAGCCATCACGCCCGAACCAGCAATCCCTTCTTATACTGCTTGCAACTCCGAGGTTTCTGATTGACTTAACTTTTTCCAGGAATAGCCAATCCCAGGGAACCGAGCCCTCCCGAACCGCATAAAAGGAAATGATTTGTGAACCAGTTCCAGATAAAGATAAAGAATCTTGAATAGAAGAAGTGCGTCAATCCCTCTGCATCGTAATCAACAAAATAGGCATACGAATCTGCGTAATCAAGGATCTGAATCCACTGAGGCATCCAAATCCGTATCCCTATTCCCTTCCTCAGAAACGGAATCTAGGGCCGAGGGGGATGTCTTCTAGTGAGGGGAGTCTTTTCAGCTTCAATCGACTGGAAGCACGACGGAATCTTGTCGACCAAGATGATAACAGGGGTATTGGACCTTTTCATGAAGCCCGAGTCGCCCTTAGTAGTAATCCAAGCCAGCAGGATGAAAGAAAACGAGCACTTGGGTTTGGAGTCAGATTCATAAGTAGATAAGTTGTTCCGCATCCGTCCTACTATTTGTAACATGTACCCTCTCCGTATTTGGCGTCAGGAAAAGTAAGTATTTTGAATCTGACGGCAGTACTAGGTAATTAGAATAAAACTTCAGGTAGGGTTTCTTATTGTAAGGCGGCCGGTAATGAGCAGTTTCCAGAACAAAAGGAAAACTAAACCGACCCGTACAACCTTTTGATCACGTTGAATCGAGCGGATCTCAAAAGAGCCCGCTGTCACTCGAGAAGTGGTGCAAGAAAGATTGAGAATGCTATTCGATTGTCAAGCCCTTCTTGTGGCCAGGGAAGGAGTGGCGGAAGGGTACAATTGGCATGTTGGGCTTTTTAACAAAAATGCATCAACATACACTGCGAAAGATCGGATTAAGCAAGCCTTCAGCGAATGGCAAGAAAGCGAAATCCAGGTTTCATTCCGGGCTTCGGTTTGTAAACAGATTCTTCAACTCGACCTCCCTGGTTAAAAAAAACCTGGACGAAGGGGAAAGGCATGATAGGCTTCAGCTAAACAAAGGAGAAAGACGATCCCTAGTATGAACGAAGGAGAATGGTAGTCCCTACTAAGACTGTGCCTCTTGTGCACCTATTATGCTATTCATACAGGTGATCATGAACGACAGGCTCAGGTCAACGAAACCGCTTCTGCGCCTCTAGTCCACCATCAAATAAGGTCTTCATTGGTTCTATCCTGCCGCTCCATCATCGGTCAATTTCGCCAACCACAGCCCGCCATACGCAACCAAAGCACGACAAGCTATAGACCAGAGCACACAAAACTGAGTGATGGAGTTGAGAGTCATGAGTGAGGGAGCACGGATTCTTCTCTTTTACTGGAATTTTCCAATGTCTAGGTCTAGCTCAGGAGGTAGTAGGGGCTTCTTCGAGAAAGGAGGAAGGCTCTATATAAATTCGATTAGTTTCAATAAACCTTTTCTATATCTATAGGTTGGCTGGGTCTCTAAACCTGGACGCTCTTCCGCAAGAAACTGGGTGGGGGCGTATTGAAGCTAGAGCTCAAATCTAAAGTCCGAAATTCCCTACTACACTACAGTGTTACAACTGCTGATTCAATTATAGGCTGAGCTATCGCACCCGAGATGAGACCAATGCACCTTGAGACAAGCCCCGCCTAGACCTACCTCAACCTACCAATCGGCGGATTCACCTGCCTTCGGCACCCTCCTATACCTCTGTTCACTCGGCAACCCCTCCGACTAAGTAAACTAGCGCGTGTACGAACATTGGAATTGCTTTCTCTGCCGGGCCGCTATCATCCTTGAATAGAAGAAGGGACTACCAGCTCATCTTGGATCAAATGCTGATTCTTTCGCATGATATGACCCGTAATTGTTAAGCAGCACTTATATTTGTACCTAGTGTTTCTGTTTTTAATAGCACGGAGTTAAATAACCAGGTCCGGTAGCACCCGCCAAGACAAAGACAAATAGTAGCAGTCAGGATTCAATCCATCCAAGGAGAAATGCCAACTAAAAGAAGGTAAATGGGTCGACTAAACGCGGTTAAGCCGATTGCATGAAGACCCACCGGATAGGTGTGGGAGAGCCTTTCATAGAAGGATTCAATACTGACATAGTTACTATAAATGATTTTTCCTGGAAATGAAATCGCTAGTCTTGTCTCCAGAATCCCAGCGGGAAAGAGTGAGTCTTCTCTATTCCTCCTGCTAAAACTTGATCATATGTATCGAACCTACAGTCAGAGCCCCATGAGCTGTCGAAGCGAGACGAAGACACTAAAGAAAGAAGATAAAGAGGGCTCGTTATTACTTATTTTATTCTCTCTACATAGAATAGAAGAGGGGACGTATCCAACAGATGCTTTTCTATGATGAATTGGGTACTATCCAAGCTCTCCAACAATAATTGAAGTGAAGTTGTTCTTTCTTTGTAGCTCGCCGTCTTCCCTATGATAGCTCAACAATTATGTCGAGTCAGTCACATGATTGGTTCAGCTTTCCTAAGAAAGCGAGCATAAAGTGATGATGAAAGGAAAAAGGCTTCCTTTTCGTTACGCTATGGCACAACAAAGAAGCACTCCTGCTAAGCTAAAGGGCGCATAGATAAGCCCAGTTCTTCCATGAATAAAAAAAATTTCTCTATAAACTATGGTACGATCACTCGAAAGTCTAATGGCAGGGTAGCTATTGCTAGAGAAAAGGCTTTCCCGAGCGATCTAGTCCCGTATGCCTGGGTGCCAGATAGGGGAAAGTCTAGCTAACGAAACAGAATAGATTAAGGCACTAACGAAGAGTGAAAAACCCAGCCTGCAACCGAGGACGAGAGAACATATTACTTTCAATACACAAGCGGGAACCCCCCTTTCATTTCATCCAGATGATCCTACGAGTCAGACGAAATCCCATTTCGGAAGTGTGGCGTCGATTAAGCATAGAAAGCACTGCGCTCCACTGTTTTACATCTCAGTACAAACTGGAGCCTCTACCTAAGAAAGCATTCTCTTTTGATGAACAATCGCTAACTAAAAGAGGAACCGCATAATGAAAGCACCGCTCGCTCAAAGCTTGAATCTATGTCTCCTAATCAAGTTTTGGAATCCTCCATTTATTCCTCTGGGATCTACAAAGATGAGAAAGTGTTTTTATATTGAATATAGAGATTCTTTAGTTCGTGAGTTACCCGGGAATAAGAACAGGATTTCGGTCTTTCCTCCACTTGGGTATCTAAAAAGCCGAGTTCGTTTTTGCTTTCTCAAAGCAGAGGGAGCGAAACCTCCAACGAAGCAAGCACTCAATTAGAAGTTGAGACACGCATTAGGTTCAAAGTCCATTTGATCATGCGCGGAAGACCTTCTCTTGTTACTAAAATAGGAAGAGGTCTTACTCAAATTGAGTAGATCCGGCGGAAAGATATGGTGGTTCCTCCCAGAGATTAGATATCCGGCCGTTCGCCACTCAGCTTTAGCTATTTTTGGTGTTCTGAACCTGTTGAATTGGATAACTGGACGATACGCCTAGGAATCTTGATTGTTAACCCGCGGGTGAACATCATCAGTCTACTTTCTTTCCTCGCTTACTTGCTTAAAAGCTTTTTACCCAATAGATTTGACCCAAGGGTCACTAAATTCTTTAAATTCCTCCAAAACTCTGAATCACCCCACGAAGCTACTTATTCTATTTTGCTTATTCACCGAGTCGTGAATCAACTCACGAGCCTCCTGGCCGATACCATAGGACATTGTCTTTTCTAAAGCTTCAAACTCAGGCTCATCCGCCGGGATCGCCCCTTCCTTCGATTTCGCATATTGAGAAAAGCCAGACCCAACTACCAGTTCCGATGAAAGAAAAGGGGCTCCTAGCTTTGATTACTCATCCGCCAGAGACTACTAGGGAAGACGAACCACTTTTCTTTTTTGGATAAGATTTAGGCGCAAAAAGCTATTTTGCATTCAAGATATGTACTCCTATCCCGAAAGAAATGCACATAGTTTAAGCGTGTTCCACCCAAGAAAACGTGGTATGATATTCATGAAAGAAGAGTTCCGCTGTGTGATTATTGGAAAAGTGAAAAGAGCGGTTCGTCACCCCGGATAAGTCCGTCGATCAAGCAAAAGTCGAGAAAGTCAGGCAGATCTTGAATGTTGATTTTCTGGCCATAAAAAGATGTTTGAAGGCCAGTTGGAGGCATGTCGTTGGTCATCAAAGCCAGTTTTAGGCATGATTTCATCAAGGTGGCTTTAGCAACCATAGATAGACTGAAGAGCCAAGCACCTAAATTCCTCTCTGGAGTGACCGGCGGGCTTATTTAGTTGTGGGGGTTCCATCCTTTGAGTTCCCTGTGGTCTTTTTATTCAATCTTTCCCACTTGAGCCTATTACTTAGGCTCATGGATCACCTTCCAAGTACCTGCTTTATTTATGTATTGCTCCAGGTTCCCCAGACGGGATATAAGGGACTTTCCCGAGCGAAGTGAACCACCCGAACCACGCGGACTGAATCTAAGTAATCTGCTCTGATTGGAATGGTTATTTCTGCTTATTGGCCTTTAAAGTAGTCTTTGTACCAGGTACACTGAACAAAAAAAAATATTTCGAGAAAGAGGCTATAAACCATTGAATTGTGTCGATTCGAGCTAGCTTCAGGTCTTCTTCAATCAGAAAGTCATGCCTTTTCACTATAGTAAGGGATTCGATCCATATCACAAAACATATATAAATCAAATATAGATGAGTAATTCAAAGTATATAGATGATGAAATCAAAGTCAGTCGTCTATCAGTTATGGAGTTGAGAGTCACCTTTGTTGCTTCTTTTGTCTCCTACGGTTATGCTAAGATATATTAAAATGTGCATTCAACCTATATTTCCCCTTTTCTATTGTACAGATGCCTATTCATTTCTGCGTAAAGCTCCCCCTTTCCTTTCTTCAAATATCTCATTTCTCAGTCTTGACTACTTCGGGCACGGCGCGCAACGGAACAGAAAATGAAAGCAAAGAAATCTAGCCAGGGATCCGTTTTGATAGATCCCGTTTTGGCTTTCATATGGCAGATGGTCCGGTGCCTTTTCATATATGTAATGATGGCGCCCTAGGATTACACACCACGCAAGGCGGGCAAAGCCATTCAAATTTCACTACCTAACGGAGGAGCGTGATAACCTCTTTGTAATAAAGGAATTCATTCACCCGGCTAGGAACAGTTGTTTGGATTGGACATACGTCACAGAAACAGAAAAGATTAACACTTCAAAGTGTACGGCTATCTCCCAGCCTCTGCTCCCTATCTAGTAGATGAAGAAGTGAGTCCATAAGGAATTAATTCATAGTAGAAAGGGGCGTACTTGACATAAACTAAAGCGCAAGGGAATTCAAATTTGAAGTTGAAAGTCAAGAACAAGAAAGGCTTCGGGCGAAGGTTAGACTAAAAAAGCTTTCCATTCCGTATATGCAGGATACTCTATTCCCAATACTTACATGAAAGCATGCTGCCAACTAGTATATTGATTTCGGCTAGTAGATTGATGAAGGTCGCTGATCCACTTGATAAAGTGTCGTATGCCATACCCATTTGTCCCTTTTCTTCGATCAAGTCCTCCCAGAAAGTCCAGAAAGTAGTATAGGTCTAATTCAGATGTGGGGCCTATCTCCGAAGCATAACGTGGAGCGTGGGGGTAATTCAAGAGAAAGACTAACCCAAAGTCGTTTATCCAACGGCACGACCAGGATCCGAGCACTCGCTTTGGAACGCACTTCATAACAACGGACTTTGACACTTTTGCTGTCGAGATACGGGTCGTGAATAACCTTTTATTTGCTGTGATCTCGATCCTGTTCCGATTCGGATTTCCTTTTGTAGTGGATAGCATCCCCTTATTGTCTTCACTAGCGTTTTCTTTTTATGTCCCGGAGCAGTCGCCTTATTCAAAACTATAACGATTATAGCTGCTGTACAAGAAATAGATTATATTAGTAGTAAACTATAAGACTTTTGCTTCTAATATTGAAAATGAAGCTTCATCTCTTACCTGCGGATTTTAGTGCTTTTGAAGTGCATCTCGCGGCCAACAAGCTCTAGTGACTGCCTCGATCAAAAGCCCTTAACCTCCTTCCTATTTGAGGATGATACCCGGGAACAATCCTAGATCAATGAAAGCAACCGAAGCATAGCAAGGGGAGCTTTAGCTTCTTCATCATGTCATTCTTCTGCTAGATGAGCCCATAAGCAATCGTAGGGCTTCCAAGCCCGACTATACTAGATTGGACCCTTCTGTATCTACTCTACAGAAAATAACCATCCCTTCTTCTCGAATATGTATTCTCGAATATGTACTCTTATTTCATAGAAATGAACCATCTCGCCTTTCTCTACGCTGCCCGGTTCGTCAGGAAGGTAGACAATTACCACATAATAAGCAAGCAAGGCCTCATCCTCGGGTAGCATTCATCGGGGTGGCGTCCCTGAAATAATAACTCTTTAATAGGCACCGCCTCGTCGAAGAAAGATATCTATTGAGTATGTTCGCGATTCCTCTTCTTTACTCCTCCTTACTTGAAGATTGAACCTCAAAACTCTTTTATTTCGACCTCTATTAAGCTAGTTTTACAGGGTGATCCTGACTAAACCAAAGTACCGTGACTCAAGGGGCATGATCGCAAGGCCGAATCTTTTAATGTAGGGACTTCACCAGACCCGAACTTATCCTCTTAACTATGAGTCGCCATCTTCAATTTTCTTTGTAGCCGATATCTTTCCTCCGCACCTACAAGGAGCTATATGCACCTCTTGTCTAATTGATCACAAGTCAAGGAAGAAGAATCTCTGGCTGATCCAAGGGAATTTCGTACATTGTATTCATTTGTCTTTGTCAAGCATCCTGACATAAAGGGAACCGTCTACTGGCAAGCGAAGTCATCTCGACGATGTAGCACTCTACTAATACCATAATCTTTAGTCGGAATTTTGTGAAAGAAAGAAAGGGCGCTCCCACATACTACTAAAAGCTCCAGCTCGGGCAATAATCCTCTCCACTCAAAAAGAAAGGGACTACTATCGAATTACCGATCGAAAATAATCATCAACCTATCACTTCGCGGTCGCACACTCTCCTCCCCTAACCCCAGCATTAGATCACTACGAACTAAATCCATTTCATTTTCAGTCTTATTTATTATAAGGGGACACCTGAAGTATGCTATTTTATGGGGCTTGGACCATCCTAGGGCGAGCGACTAGATCTATTGATCTATACCCATTACCTACTCTGTGATAGATCGAGCGTACTCTTCCATCTTGTATAGGTAGGTGTGACAGCACGCATTGGTCTATTTAGATTCCGTCGTGCTTCCAACCGCTAATCAGGGGCTCCCGACAAGATTAAAATCTTTGAAACTGGAGAGTTATAACTTGACCCTTTTTCTTCTAGGAAGAGGAAAGCCCTTTCATTATGTGCTGAGTCCGGCAACCTTCGTAACAAACAACCTGGGATTGGCCAGATCTTGAACTTCTCAATCGGCTCTCTACGAACCCAAAATACCAAGTTTCCCCTCTCCTAGAGGATGGCAATTACAAAACTTTGACTACTCAACCGCGGTGGACTACTACATGATAAAAGCTTTGCTAAGGTTCGAATCAATAGACCTGTATAAAACTTATACTACGAAAATACTACACAAAAGAAAGTGGCTCAGCCAGGCAGAAACAAGTGAACCAGAATAAAGAAAAAACTGCTTCAAGCGCATCTGTACGTATAGTAGTACTTTAGAAAGCACATCTACCGGCACGTAAAGAAATAAAAGAAAGCTATTGGAATCTCGATAATTGAACGAAGAAGCTTAGAAATTTCGACGAACGTCCAGAAATGAAGCAAAATCCCTTGTATTAGACCATGTCTCCGGAAACTGCTTTATTATTCTACCGATCTGGGCTGTCCAATCCGTTTCATTCAAATCCTCTTCATAGGTTTTTGGCTCTATAAACGAAAACACTTTCAAGTAACACCTCTGCTGTTCTGTACACTTCTATAGTTATACTCATGAATCTATAAACTGAACATAGGGATTGCCCTCCCCGGTGAAACAAGAAGCATCTTGCTCTACGTTTAGGTAGCTCATGGTTAAGTGAAGTGCGACTAGCCGGTTTAACAGACAAAGCACCTTTCTTATTGTACCTCCATAAGGATGTATTGTAGGTAGCAGCGCCGGACCGAGCTGTTGAGTGAACTCTTTGAATAACAGACTCGCGGGGCGCTTGCCTAGTAGTGAAAACCCTCAAAACAGCATATTTCATCAACTGCTTACCCAGATATCTGCGTATCCGCATAAGGGGAAAGCTATAGTAATCCTTCCCTTACTCAAGTACTTCCCATCTGCTGAATATAAAATATCCGTAAAGTGAACCTGTTCTTATTTGAATTCCAGGGTCTTTTTTTATTCGGAATGCCCGAGTAGTTGAAATTTGTGGGTAATAGCATATTACCATAAAGCATTTTGTAATGGATTAGCGACCAGCAGGCGCTGAAGTACTCGCTTCAAAGTCTTTCTTGGATATTTCTCTATTTAGTATCTCCCTTTAGATTCTTTGTGAATTGATTGTCCAGTCTCATCCTGAGGAAGGAAAGGAGAGTTTAAGGTCTAGTAAATCTGGATTTAAAGTGAAGAAGAACGCAAATCAAATTCTTGTTAAAGGTCCGATGTTTACGATTTGTTGTGGTTAATCTTCCCAATTGACTAAGTGCAAGTTAGAACATGGTAGCTTCTGATTCACGGCCAATGAGACGGAGCTTGCGAGCGGAACTCTTTTTGGCATCATTCGCAGTGAGAGAAGAGAGCATACGCAGTGAAGAAGGGAGCTTATATTTTAAAGTATATTAAAGGTATTATAAAATCAAGATTATCCCGACGTGAGCAATCACGCTGGAATAGAATAGATGACTTCTATGGCTTTCTTTGAAGAATTTTCGTCTCTTAATCCAGTTTTTCATACTTTATTATTTTATTGATCGGGAGGTTCGACGTAGTTGACCTTTCTTTTCACACTGTTGGGGGAACTCCCGTCTATCGATACGGGGTTACATATTCTTTTTATGGGAAAGCTTCTAGCTACCGAAAAGGATCCGAGCCATCTTCTAGAATAAAAGAACATCGAAGAAAGGTAGCACTGGAAGGGCGGAGTACTAAATCCTTTTTTTTTCTTTGTGCAAGTAATGATCGTGTCAGCATCTTTTGGTTAACTGATTCAGTTACCGATCAATCTGGCCCTAGGTTCCCTAGCTCCAACGCAGAAGGCCTCTCATTTCGTCCAGATCTTTGCGGCATCTCCAACTGCAAGCTCTGATGGACCAACCTACTACTTATGCATGCGATTTCAAGTCTTCATAAATGAGAAAGGTCGAGTCATTACACAAGCAAAGGATACCTATAACGAGAAAAAGGGCTTTTATTTTGCTAATCCCAAGGGGACTGCTTCCTAATGAAAGTCATTACTCTGCTAATCTTAAAAGAAAAGGGCTACTTCCTGATTCATTCCACATTTCACATTCCCCTGGGGTACCACCTTTGCTACTCGTAGATTGAAAAAATGCTGTCAGCTTCGCAGCCGGGCGCTTTCCCACTTCCTTTTTCGCTTTGCGCTTCACTACTAGTCCTAAGGCATCTTAAACACGAAAGACAAAGACGTTTATGCGCTTAGAACGTGGCGTGCTATTCTACATTTCGTGCCTATCGTATCTATCCCCTACTTCGGGAGACTAAGCAAAGATAACATATTGAAAGGATTGAACTTATCGAACGAGGCCTATTCAACTACAGGAATTTCTTCTGGTTCGCTACTTAGATTATTGGATTGGACCGAAACCGGCCCATTATAAAGTTGGGGGGTGAGCTACTTACTTACTTTACTTTCTTCCTTGTGGGAATGGCCGATTCACTACTCCCTCGAACTGTCTTATCACTTTCCTGGTTCACAACTAGCTCTATTTTCTCTTTCTCCTTTGGCTTTCAACACTAGAACAGTTCCTTCAAAGGAAAGAAGGCATTTTTTTGATTCTTTCTTCGGGCAAAAAGTCGACGTGAGGCACCACGGTTGGATTCTCCAACTTTTGCAAATGAACCCCGTTCAAGTTCCATCCCAACTGTCTCATCTTGAGAAAGGGCAATATGGCAATATTTATTAGGTCAATCAGGCTTCGCGCCTTCCCTTCCCCGTGGTTTAATCGGAGTAACCGCGTAAGACATATTCTTTGGCAAAGCAAGCTCACTGCCTTAATTTAGGAGTGAAAGAGCCCGAACAGCTTTTATTGCACCAAGAGCGGGAACTCAGACAGCGTATGAGTGGCTCGGATCTAGCTAGACTGCTCGCTAGGCCCCTTGCCTCTCTTTAAGCATCAAAATAGGAGATCTTTGGGTCTCGGCTATCACTTTACTTTCCTTAGTTTCAAAGGATTGAAGAAGCTGACTCTCACAGCGGTTAGTGATTCAATCACACCGGATAGGGGAATTCTAAGAGCGTCAAGGCTTAGAGCTTCTTCTCAAGCTGCCTATTTTGTGCGTGGGTTAACTATTGATTCAATTGCGCAAAGAAGCCTAGTTGTCCTAAGAGCTGATTCGGGAACTGCTTCAATTCCAAGAGGAGCGCTTACTCTTGCAGCTTTTTCTTTCACAACTCTTTCTATCACAACCGATTTTTCCTCATACGGATCTAAGCTCTCGCAAGTGCCTTCCCTTCCTTCTTGCCTATTCGATAGGAGCTTGCGGGGAGTTCTTTTATATTAAAGAATAGTTGGCATCAGTGTTATCAGTGCATCTATGAATCCAACCTTCCCTCACAGTGGGAAGGGATAAACGCCGATTCCTCCTTGCAATGGTTATTTCGGATTCTGTAAGAGCGAATTCTATGGTACAAAAAGGCTATGAAGATTGCCTTTACACCTTCAAGCTTGAAGGTTCGCTAAAGCAGTTCGGTGATTGCAAAGTACTCAATCAGGCCCTATCTCCTACGCTACCATCTGTCTTCTATTATAAAATGGATAGTTAGAGGGAATTAGAGATAAAAAGAACTCCTAAAAGAAAAGCACGCATGAGAAAGTATACGATAGCACCATCTCTTCCCACTACGCCTAAGAAGGAAAAGAAAGGAAAGGACAGACAGCAGGGAAGGAGATTCTTTGAAAGCCTACTACTCTTTGGCCCCTTGGCTAGCTTGCTTGCATGGAATGAATAGGCTTGCTGACTGGCTTACCTACTTGAACTATCCAGCATAAAGCAGAGATGCCATACTCTTCTTTCGTGCACTATGCTTAAGACATAGAATTCGAAGAAAGAAATAAAGACATTTGCAATTGGCTAGGACAGTTCCCTACACGGGCGAATTCCGACACTCACTGTACTCCCCACAGCTTTCGCCTACTGAGCTTGGGCTGGTAAGCTCCGGGGCCAGTCTCCTTCCCCTGTTATCCTCCCCCCGCTTCCTATAGTACTTTCCTTTGGCTTGGAAGGCAGCCACTTATTATGGAATGACATATATAATGATGATGGTAGCTATCTGCCTAGCCTCTGGTACATCTTATATGAAGATTAATGGCCGTCCTTAACAGATGACTTACATTGTAGAGAAAGGTTTATCTAACTAGTGTGGGAGTTTGGCTGACCACCCTGCTTTCTGACGCTTTCTCGACGGTAGGCACCCAACGTCGCCAAACAAATTAGCCTCTCCTTCTTCCTCAATAGCTGCCTTAGTTTAGTCTTTGGTTGGTGTGCGACTATGAGCTTCTGGGCCTGTACGATTTCCTGTCCGAAAAGGCAATCCTCTACAGGAAGGGCCAATGGCTACGTCCCGCCGGTTCGTCTACCCGGACACCGTGCACTCCCGCAGCATCCCATAATTACATATTATGGTTGAGTCTAAACTCTTGCGCTCACTTAGCTAGGGCTTAGTCTCGACGGGAACCTCCCATCTTGGGTAAGGGGCGATGGAGTGAGCCCTACTAGTCTCACTCTCCCCCTACGCTTTTGTGGGCTTCGGGAGCTCTGTCTTCTCCCCTTTCCTTTTGCTTTGGCTTTTTGCCTTATCTCGTGCAAATGAAATAATAGGAGAAAAGAGTTTTACATCTCTCTCTCTTTCTCTCTGATTTTTCCATTGCCAAAATACCCTTGCTCTTCAATTGTCGTAGGTAACGTTCGAAATCACCGATGTCGAGTTCAAGCGGAGTAGCTTACGGACCTCGGAACCTCGCTGTTCTGGGTTCATAAGTGACTCTAGAACGCTATGTTCCGCGGCTAGCCGGCTAGCTTCCCTTCCAGGCGGTAGCCATTCCGTCGGAGGTAGGACGTATTTCGAAAGGCCTAGAACAAGGAGAATTCTAAGGCCCCTAGAATCGCATCAGTACAAGAAGGCGGACGTTGATGGCTGTGTACGTCAGATGGCGATCCCCTATCTGCCCGGAAGAAGATTACTATAATCAGTAAGGAAAAGAGGTTCATAAGGTTTGCCACTAGGGGAGAGAGCTACTACTTCACTTTCTTGATTTGAGACCCAGATCATAGAGGAAAATGGGCTGTTTGACGGAAGGCATAGCGCTAGTCCTCTTACGGATAGATGGGACTAGGACCGATATCATGCTATTCTAGAGATAGATAGGCGAACAACGACAAGGAAATCCCAAGCTATGAATGTTCTAATGTTTGCGTCTTTGAAGCTTGTTCCTTTCCCACCCACCCTCCATCTTTACTTCTTTGAGTGTGAAGCACATGTTGGCATTCCAAGCTCCTTAAAACTCTATGACCTACGAAATCTTTCTTCCTTCTAATTCTCGTCCTGCTTTTTCAGTTCTTAAACGAATGAGATCGTGGGAGCTGTGAATATAGAATTCGTTTTCTTCTTTAACTCTTTATCTTATAGTTCACCTTAAATTAAAGCACTTCCAGTAAAATAAGGAAGACTCACTTGGGCTCTTATAATCATTGCAGGGTTCGCTCGAGTAGAATCATATCCAATCTTCCTGCTAAGCCAATCCCCAGTACAAGCAACTAAATCCAGTTCATTCCCAAGGAAAAGGGCTAACTGAATTCCCCTTCTCGAGTGAGAGTTCGGTCCGCAAGCTTCATGCTTCCTTCATGCCCTACCTTCACGCTCTACTTACTTAATGCTTTCCTTACTTCTCTTCTTTCCTTCGCTCCCCGGGTCATTTGTTTGATTTTCCCGTCTTTTTCGTCTAAAGTCATCTTTCACTCGGAAACGGACATGGAAATTTTGCATTTTCGCGTTTTATCGGTATTTTCGTCCTAAACTGCTAACAGATAGGAAAGAAAGATTCTTACCACTTAACTTTGACGCTGCTTCAAGGCAACTGATGAAGTTCCCCGTTAAGGGCTGAGGGTGAAAGCGTAATGAAATTCATCCTATAATAGAAATATCTATATCAGAAGGAAGCACCGATAAGAGTGAGCAGGGAAGAGCTGGAATGTCGGTCTTTGGCTAGAGATGCGCCTTTCTTCTATTCTTTGATTATCAATCCTTCTTTCTTGCTGTCTGCCCATTCCTTCCAGGCAAGCATAAAAGTAAAGGCAGGAAGGCGTAGGAATAGCAGACGAAAGGGAAGAGAGACCGAAGCTAGGCTAACTTCATCGTTCCCCTTTTGTTCAAGGTGCGGATTACGGTTTCTTCCTTCCCAACGCTATCCGCCCATGCAAGAGCGACAGCTGCTTTGTAGTCAAGAGGAGCAGATCCATGCTATTCCCTTGTTTAAGTTTAAGCAAGAGTCTATTTTGTTTTCCTCCGGTTAGCGAAGTTCCCCAGACTAGGGTTCTACCATGACGAAGAAATGCATTTTTAAAAAGAAAGAGATAGGTTCGTGCGTGCAGCCGTATACGAAAGTACGCTTCCTCTTCTTTCGAATGCTAATGTGTGGTTTTGTCCTACTTCCAAAGTCACAGAGGGAGCTGGAGCCGATTTTTTGTTTGACTACCTTCAATCGACGGATGGTGCTAAAGGAGTTGGGAGAAGAGTCCACCTATAGTTATAGTAGTTAGAAGCCCAGCTTCAATCGTCAGCAGGTGAGTCAGCAAAGTTCTCTAGGAAGTCAGCCCATTGCTTTGACTTTTAGCTGCCACTGCTTCATCGCATCGGATGTTGCCCTTGAATTTCTTTCTGTAGCCGCATCGGAGGATGTAATAGCAAAGTATGCCACCGCTCCTTCGGAGGTCTCCTCCCCCCTTTTGGACCTATAGATTGGTACCACACGAGACCGGACCCGTAGCCTGAGGTACCCATATGCAACGAAGACTTTGAATCGGATACTTATTCTAAGATCTTTCTTCCACTGCCAATAGTACGAAAAAGAGTCTGAGTAATAGCTTCAACAAAGCTCCGTTCCTTCACTGAAGTCTTTGTCTAGAACTAACTAGAAAAGTGAGCCCGGTCTGACTCAATCGTCTTCCGACTTGGGAAGAAGTGCCCCCGAAGCACTCCATTCATCTGGTGATGAAGAATCTCCTATCGCTTCATCTTCCGCTGCCCTTTCATTCTCTTCAGTTGTCTTCCTTCTTCCGTGTGGAGGAATGCCGATAGAACTGTGGATACCTCAGCTTTGGGAGAGACCTCCGTTTTGGTCTTCCTAGAAAGTGAGGAGGCGCCAGCCGCTGGTCTGGACTTTCTTTCTATTTAAAATCAGAAAGTCTTTTCAATAAAGCCTTCGTGAACTCAATCAAAAGAGCAAACAAGCTTCATGTTCTCCTGCTCGGAGAATGCTAAAACAGCGTATATTGAGACAAGAGCTTATTCTATCAAAGAGCGTATTCTCGGCATCAATACACTAACTCCTGGCAAGATCCGATCGGAAATAGCCAATTAGAAGAGTGGCTTAAAAGTTCCTTATCCCTTTGTTGATGAATCGCATCTCCCCCCTTCCTTTCTTCTCTCCAAAACAAAGTCTTCGAAGTGGGGAGTCACTTCGCTCGCCTTCGGGTTAGTTAAGAGTTCTTGCTTCCTCCTTTGCTGCTTTGCTACCTTGCTAATGCTAAGAAGTGAAGTTCTATGGTTACTGTCCTAGGTGGGGATTAGAGACTCAATTCCTTCTATTGCCCAGCTGAGAGAATGGAGTTAATCTTATTGTAAGTTCCCCCCCTTAGAATCCCCAGTGGTGAAATACGAGCTGAAAACCTCGCTCACGCGGGATGTTTCCGAGCTAGATTGCAAAACCAGGGGGTCTTTCTCAAATCAATACTCTGGGCAGGAAACCCATAGTTTGTTTGGGTTCGATAAATCCCTTATTGGATCCAGTTTAAGAGGGGCGTAGCGTGGGATAACCAATCTCAAGATTCCCTCTATTCCTTTGTCATAAGACTGTATATTACCTACGGCGATAGGCCCATCTCTTCCTTATAAGAACTAGATCCGCCAGAAAGAATGGAATCCTTTTAGGCATTCGGCAGAGCTAACTGACGAGAAGAAAAAGAAAAAAGAGATAACTGAATGCACTTCTGATTGATATGAACCAATCCCCTTATAGAAGATAAAGTTCGATCCGCTTGAATCGATCTAAGCACCAACCCAATCTCGATGAGAATCAGTACACGTAACTCGATCAATCCACGAAAGTGTGGCACTTCTCCACCCGCAGCTTTATTCTCTTATGATTTTTTTTTTTGAGTGACCTTGCAAACAATGGTTATTTCAAACACCGTAGACTGTCACACCAACAAAGACCAAGAGCGTCTTCTCTGTGCTTGGAATTAGTACTAAGAGCGGCTATGAGTAGGAGCTTGAAGCCTACCCGCAGTTGATGGTCTTGTTGGAATATGCGCTGTTCTCGACTCCGATGCTATTTCATCCGTTTTCGATTGTTTAAGTCCTTACCGGGCGAAAGGCATAAAAGAATGAATACCAGGCGCAAGCTCAAGGCGAGACAAAACAGAGAGTACAGTAAGCGATCGAAAGCTGGATTCACAGGCAAACCAGACTGACTTACCACAGACAGTAGGGCAGAGAATTTCTTTTAAAAAAGGAAGAAAGAATCAAATCCGAAGAATAGCGTAGTATAGATGTGTCCTTGGGAATAAAATTTCCTTCTTCTCTTGGTTCTCATTGGCATAAGGCTCTAGTTCGACTAGCTTGAAGGTGGGCAATTTTGCTTAGCAGTAGGAATTTGATATAGAGCTGCAAAAGCGGCTAGAGGAGTTCACACCCGGTTTAATTTGATATGGATAGAAACCCCTGTAGTTCAGTAAGCCGAGGGCAAGAGTCATTCATGGCATGCTTTTTCCAGGTCCTATCGAACAACGAGAGATGGACTTACCAGGTATGACAGTCGCTAGGCTTGGTCTTCTTTGTATCCAGAGTCAGTCTACCCGGGGAAGCTCTAAAAGAAGCTTCGAGGAGCCTTGCCAATTAACGATTGGAGAGATGGGAATAAGAATTGTGTATTGTATTAAAAAGAGAAAGAGATTCGGATGAAAGTGCTCCCAAGGGGGAATCACGCCTTTTTTTTTCTAGTTCAAATAGCCCGAGTCTGACTCATCTCCCGGGGGAGAAGGGAAAGCAGGAGCGGTAGAAGAATAAGTAAAGGGAGTTTTTGCTCCCGTTAAAGGAAGTGATCTGACTCTTTCAGAAAGACGGAACTCCGAGTGAACAAAACAAAGAACCAGACTGAGACTGACTTACATTCCTTCAGTAGGGGATAAAAAGTTGATTAGCTTTCGTTAACAGAGATGAAAAGCATAAAATCCGAATCTGAGATCTTGAGAGATCGAATCATAGCTATGTAAAGTAGCCCTGGGCTGAGACGTGACCTCTTCTCCTCGTTTTCATTGGGTCACTCACTCGCCTACAGGTGAGAGAAGAAAGAAGAATTCACTGCTTCTGAAACCATAGCTATTCTTGTTCCCACGAAAGCAAGAGTGAAGAGTCGACGTTCACCACAGAAAGCATAGTCACAAGGGCAAGCGAACCACAGATACCATTTCACAAGAGCTGAGCTGATAGAATAGTGATTTTTTTCTTTTGAGTTTGGATGATTCCCAGATCTTTTTTCTTATATCCGAAATATTCTGCTTGTACTCTAGATTGCCTTTTTGTTCGAAATCGAGATCTTCGCCTTTGAGAAAGGGAACGAAGGAATTCCGTCTGTTGTCACAAGAATTGTTCAAGTGAAATGCGAATAATCGATTGAATCCGATCTTTGAAGGCTTCAAGGAATATCCGATGTTGGCGGTAGGGGCGTGGCTTTAGGAAATGTGTCTGTCTTTCGGCTTGGTCGATCAAAGAGTAAGCTTTCCCTATCAGCTGTCACTATCAATAAATATCTTAAGAGAAGAAAGCGTAGAAAAGAAAGGTTTTGATTCTGCTAAGTGAAGTGAACAAAGAAAAAAAAGCTTTCTCCGAGAAAGCGTCTGTTCACGTCAAGGGGGAATGCCGCTTTAGAATTCATAGTCAAGGAGGACTGACTAAGATGCTTGCTATGTATATATATATTTATTTGAATTCCGGTAATTAGAGTTAGAAGCTGTGAAGCTCCCTCCCAATCCCTCGAAATGTTCTTCAGAACTTTCTCATTATTTACTGCTTTTACTTTTGTGGTCTCTACCAGACCACAAAAGGAAAGCCTGTGCTCTAGCCTAACTTCTCTTTCTTTCATATGCTCCTTCGGACCCCTCACATTCCAACAGCCAAAAAAGGGATTGCTTCAGGAAACCAACAAATTTATTCGCCCGGGGTAAGAAACTTGATTCTTGCCTTTATTCTTTTTCAGTTAAGGGCAAAGCTCTTTTTCTCAAGAGAGTTTACAACCTTACCACACAAGGGGTTATCGTCCGGAGAAGCAGTGAAGGGTTCAGAGCTTCCCCCTAATGAAAGACTAGTGGGAGTAGAAAAGCCCAAACCAGGGTTCCCCTCAGAATTTAACCTGTAACAAGAGAAAGATCCCTGTCTATCACAGGGGTATCCTTATACTCTGACCCTACTCTACTTCCGAGTTAGAAGGGCCTTGGTTGGAACGCGGTGCTCGGGCGCCCCCCGGGGGAGGAGTCCCTCGAGAGGCTTTTCGCGATATTGGACGCACTCCGGGAGGGCGGACGACAGTCGGAGGCGTCCGCGAAGCTGATCGCAAAATTGTAGAATTCCGACGAATAGGCCACGACAAGTGAGATACCCAAGATAAAAGGAACGAGGGGCAGAATCGACGAGGAATCAATCACATAAAATCGTGAATGAAAAAGCGTGACGAGAATTCTTAACTCGAGATGTTAGAGGGTGCAAAATCAATAGGTGCCGGAGCTGCTACAATTGCTTCAGCGGGAGCTGCTATCGGTATTGGAAACGTGTTCAGTTCTTTGATCCATTCCGTGGCCCGAAATCCATCATTGGCTAAACAATCATTTGGTTATGCCATTTTGGGCTTTGCTCTAACCGAAGCTATTGCATCGTTTGCCCCAATGATGGCCTTTCTGATCTCATCCGTATTCCGATCGAAAGAAGAAGGTTGAAGTTTCATTCTTCAAGCACCTCTTTCACATAAGAAAGTGGAGGCGGGCTTGGGTACAATCTAAAAAAAACGATTCCACATGAGGGAGAACCGGACAATTTACCTCTTGAGTAATGGGAAATGGGAAGCGGGCTAGTCCCCGAAAATGCTCGTTAAAGTTGGGGCTAAAAGTTTTCAAAAACTTTAGGATTGCACTTGAAAAACAAACCTTTAGAGAAAGAGATGAACCCGCATACCAATAAAGCCTTCCCTTCCACTTGATGAGAACCTTAAGGTAAGGCATGAGCATCTCCCCCGTTTTTGCATAGCTTGCACTCTCTTTATTCGCCAACGAGCATCCACCCTAACGTGCATTTTTTGTTTTGCTTTAAAAGATATGTGCTACTATACTAAGAACCTAACAGAACTTTTGAGTATAAAACCGGAGAAGGGCTGCTCTAACCGCTAATAGGGGTGTGAAAGATACAATACAGTTACTCATGATTTTTTTCATCAGATTTTGGGGGGAAAGGTCTAGTTGGGTTCGATTCCCATCTCCCTCTTGTTGCTTAGGCAA